TTTATATCTTTAATTAAATAATAATATATATATATTATATATTTAATTTTTTTTATTTTATAATAGTTTTATCTAATTTAATGATTCTTTTTATATTATTATAATAAATTATAATTGTAATTAAAGTTATTTTTGTTTAAGTTTTTAAAATAATTACTAGTATTTAATTATATTGTTTAATTATATTTCTAAAATCTTCTCCGTTTATAGTCTCTTTTTCAATTAATATACTTACTAGTTTTTCTATAATAGCTCTATTATCTTTTATAATATTTATAGTTTTTTTATAACATTTATTTATAATTATTTGAATTTGTTTATCTATTTTTTTTGCATTTTTATTTGAATATTTATTAATATTATTGTTTAAAGCAAATGTTCCAAGATTAGACATACCAAATTTTATTACCATTTCTTTTGCTATTAATGTTATTAGCTTTAAATCATTATTTGCTTTATTTGTCATTTGAGAATATCCAAAAATTATTTCTTCAGTTACTCTACCTCCTAATCTACTTATTATTTTTGCTTTCATTTGTGATTTTGATATTAAATTCTGATTTTCTAATGGATAAAAACAAGTTGAGTCTTTATTTTTATTATATGGAATTAGAGTTACTTTTTCTAAATCTTTATGATCTGGTATAAGTGTTCCAGTTAGAGCATAACCAATTTCATAGTATGCTATTAGTATTTTATTTGTATTATTTATTAATAAATTATTATTAATTCCTAATATAATTTTATTTATTGCTTGGTATATCTCTTTTAAATTTATTTCTTTTTTATATTTTTGAGCCGCTACTATAGCAGCTTCATTTAATAAGTTTGCTAAATCTGCTCCAGAAAAACCTACTGTTTTTTTTGCAATAGTTAAAAGTGAAATATTGGGATTAATTTTTTTATTTTTTCTATGTATATTCAAAATATCTAATCTACTTTGCAAATCAGGCATATTTATTTTGATATGTCTATCAAATCTACCTGGTCTCAATAATGCTAAATCTAATATTTCACTTCTATTTGTAGCAGCTATTACAAGTATATTTGTATTATTTTCAAATCCATCCATTTCTGTTAATAGTTGATTTAGAGTTTGTTCTCTTTCATTATTTCCTGTACTTATTTTATTCGTTCTTTTTTGACCTATAGCATCAATCTCATCAATAAATATTATACATGGTGGATTCTGTTTTGCTTTTTTAAATAAATATCTAATTTTGGATGCCCCAATACCTATAAACATTTCTACTAATTCAGATCCTGATATACTAAAGAAAGGTACATTAGCTTCATTTGCAATTGCTTTTGCTAAAATAGTCTTACCTGTTCCTGGAGGTCCTGTTAATAAAATTCCGTGTGGTATTTCTGCTCCAATTCTTATGAGATATTTTGTTTCTTTTAATAATATCATTATTTCTTTCAGTTCTTTTTTAGTTTCATTTATACCTGCTATATTATTAAAAATTATTTTTTCATTAGAATTTTTTTTTAATAATATTTGTAATTTTTTTAAATACATTGTCTATTTGATTTTTTTATTTTAGTTAAAAAAATATAGTAATTAATTAGTTTTTTATTTAATTTTAAAGTAGTTGAGTTAAACTTATAATTTTTATTAAGTTTATCTAAGATTATATATTGTTAATACTTGACATTCTATTAAATATTTGATATATAATTGTATATTTTATTATTATAAGTATAATTATTTTGATAAAAAAAAAACTTTTATGGTTAGTTATAATATAACGTTATTATCACAAGATAATAAAAAAGAACAAATATTTTCATGTGAAGAAGATAATTATATATTAGATGCTGCAGAAGAACAAGGCATTGATCTACCTTATTCTTGTCGTGCTGGTGCCTGTTCTACTTGTGCTGGAAAGTTAATATCAGGTAAAATAGATCAATCTGATCAATCATTTTTAGATGATAAACAAATTGAGTCTAGTTTTCTTTTAACATGTGTAACTTATCCAAAAAGCGATTGTTCTATACTTCCTTTTCAAGAAGATAAATTGTATTAAATTAATAATTAGCTTAATTTTTTTTATTTTAATATAATTATTATTATTTATAAGTTATAAGTAAGTAATTTTAATTTTATTTATAAACTATTATTTTAATATTTTAGATATTATTCCTGCTCCTACAGTTTTTCCTCCTTCTCTAATAGCAAATTTCATACTTTGTTCTATTGCTATAGGATGAATTAATTTTGCTTTTATTTTGATTCTATCTCCTGGAATGACCATTTCTACTATAGAATTATTATCTGTTATAAATTCAGTAATTATTCCTGTAACATCTGTAGTTCTTACATAAAATTGTGGTTTATATCCTACAAAAAAAGGTGTATGTCTACCTCCTTCTTCTTTTGTTAAAATATATACTTCTGCTTCAAATTGAGTATGTGGAGTAATAGTGTTAGGTTGTGCTAAAACCATACCTCTATGAATATCTAGTTTTTGTATACCTCTTAATAGTATACCTATATTATCTCCAGCTATGCCTTCATTTAATTTTTTATTGAACATTTCTAATCCAGTAATTGTTGTTTTTTTTGTATTTTGTAAGCCGATTATTTCAATAATATCTCCAACTTTAATAGTACCTCTTTCTATTTTACCTGTCGCTACTGTACCTCTTCCTGTTATTGAGAATACATCTTCTACTGCCATTAAAAAATTTTTTTCTATATCTCTTTTTGGTACTTGTATATATAAATCTATTACATCCATCAGTGAATAAATTTTATCAACCCATTTATTTTCACCTCTTTTAATATTTATATTTTTTGTTATTTCTTCTAAAGCTAATAATGCTGAACCTGTAATAAATGGTGTACTCTCTCCTGGAAAATCATATTTTTCTAGAAGTTCTCTTACTTCTAGTTCTACTAATTCATGTAATTCATTATCTTCTATTTGATCTTGTTTATTTAAAAATACAATAATATTTGGGACTCCTACTTGTTTTGCTAATAGTATATGTTCGCGTGTTTGTGGCATTGCTCCATCTATTGCTGATACTACTAGTATTGCTGCGTCCATTTGTGCTGCTCCAGTAATCATATTTTTTATGTAATCAGAATGACCAGGACAATCAATATGAGCATAATGCCTTTTATTTGTTTCATATTCAATATGTGTTGTATTGATAGTTATTCCTCTAGTTTTTTCTTCTGGTGCTGCATCAATCTCATCAATTTTTTTTACTACTATCTCATTATTAACTGCTAATATTGCTGATATAGCAGCTGTTAATGTTGTCTTACCATGATCCACATGACCAATTGTTCCAATATTGATGTGTGGTTTTTTACGTTTAAATGTTTCACGTACCATATGATTATTTTTATTTTTTTATATATTTGTATTTATAATGTTTAAAGTTTTATTTATTTTTATTGTTTTCTTTTTGTTTAATTTTTATTTTTTTGTTCCATATTTTGATCTACTACTCTTTCTATCTTTTACACTTGCTGAATCAAGTGCTCCTCTTATTATATGATATCTAACTCCTGGTAAATCTTTTACACGACCACCTCTAATTAATACTACAGAGTGTTCTTGAATATTATGTCCAATACCAGGTATATATGCAGTTATTTCAAAACCAGAAGTAAGACGTACTCTTGCTATTTTACGTAGTGCAGAATTAGGTTTTTTAGGTGCTGTTGTATATACTTTAGTGCATACTCCTCTTCTTTGTGGACAATTTTTTAGTGCTGGAGATTTTACTTTTTTATGATATTTTTTTCTATTTAATCTTATTAATTGTTGTATAGTTGGCATATTTATCTTTTTTTATATTAATTTTATTTAAAATATTGTATTTTTTATAAATTTTTTGTAAAATTATAAATATTGTGTTAATAAGTGTCAAATCTAATATTAAAAAATTGTTTAAATTTTTTATTTTATTAATTTTTATTTAAAATTTTATAGAATATATTAATATAGATTTATATATTCTATTTTTCTTTATAGTAAGTTAATATTTAATTTTGTATTAAGTACTTTAACGACTTCATCTATAGATTTTTTTCCAAAATATTTAAGTTTTAATAGTTCTTGTTGTGAATAATTAAGTAAATCTGGAATTGAATGAATTTGTGCTCTTTTTAAGCAATTATAGGTGCGGACTGATAGATATAACTCTTCTATTAAAAATTGATTCTTTTTTTTATTATGTGTTGATTTAAAATTAATATTAGTCAATGGATGAAATAAATTTGTTAATATATCTGCTCCATTATTAATTGCTTCTTGAGGAGATAAGCTACCATTAGTTAAAACTTCTAAAAATAATTTTTCTCTTATATAAGTTGAATTAATTTTTTTTTCTTTTATTTGGTAATTAATTCTTTTTATTGGCATAAAAATTGCATCAATTTTAAAAAAATCAATAAATTTATTATTTATTTTTTCTTTTATTAAATTATATCCATGCCCTTTTTCAATTTTAAATTCCATTTCGAATATAGTTCTATTGCATATTGTTGCAATATATTGTTTTGGATCAACAATTTCAATTCCTGGAGGTAAATCAAATAATTTTGTTGTTACAATAGCTGGTCCTTGTATTCTTACTCTACCTATTTGTGATTCTGCATTATAATTTTTTAGTACAACTTCTTTTAAATTTAGTATTATTTCTAGAACATCTTCTCTTACACCAGTAATAGTTGAAAATTCATGATTAATTCCTGCAATTCTTACAGCAACTATAGCAGTTCCCTGTAAATCTGACAACATAGTTCTACGTAAAGAATTTCCTATAGTAATGCCTTGTCCTTTATATAAAGGTTCTATAATGAAATGTCCATAATGTTCTCTAGGTTTTTTTGTTTTTGATTCTATACATTCTATTTGAAAATAAGTCATTATTAATATTCTTTTGTATAATGATTTAATATTTATATATATTATGATGATTTAGATTTTGATATTCTTTATTTTATAATATTTTTATATTGTTCTGAAAGTATATATATCTGAATTTGTTTAGTTGTATCAATGGCAACTGCTACTAATATTAAATATGCAGTAGTTCCTAATCTTTCTAATAAATTGATTTTTGTTATTTGAAAAATTATAAATGGATACTGTGCTATTATAAATAAAAAGAAAGATCCAATAAAAATTAATTTATTTATAATTTTATTTAAATACTTAGTACTTTCTAATCCAGGCTTAAGATCTAATATATCTGCATTCATTTTTTGTAAATTTTTTGTTATATCTTGTGAGTTTATTATAGTTGATGAATGAAAATAATTAAATACAATTATTAGTATTGAGTATATAATTAAGTATAATAATTTGTTCGATAGTATATAAGCTATAATTATATGTACAATAGTTTTTTTATTGTTAAATATTAATAATATATATTGTGGTAATGTAATAATTGTAGAAGCAGATATGATTGGTATTATTCCTCCTTGATTTAATTTTAATGGTATATAGTTTTGTAGATTTATTTTATTTTTTTGTCCTAACTCTTTAATTGATATAATTTTAATTTTTCTTTTACTATCTTGTATAATTATATTTATCATTAAAATTATTATAGAAATAAATAATAAAAAAAATATTGTAATTGAATTATATTTATTATTTAATGTATATTTTTGTAAACTTTTAGGTATATTTGAAATTATATTTTGAAAAATTAATAAGGATGAGCCATTTCCTATTCCATATTCTGTTATAATTTCGGAGAACCACATTATTATTATTGAGCTAGTTATTAAACTTAATACTAATATTGTAATAGAGTTATTGTTCCAATTCAATAAATATGGTTTAATCCATTTTGATATATATAAACTTTGTATAATTGCCCAAACAACTGTTAGATATCTAGTTATTTGATTAATTTTTTGTTTTCCTAATTCTCCTTCATTATTTTGTATGTTTTTTAGTTTAGGTATTATTTTTATAAAAATTTGTATTATAATTGATGAATTTATATATGGAATAATACCTAAACTAAATATTCCAATAGTTAAATAATTGCTACCTGAAAAAATATTTAAAAAATTAATAATTATATTTTGATTAATATTTTTAATTAATTTTTTTTGATTAATGCTAGGTATTGGTATAAATATTGTTACTCTTGATATAAATAAAATAGTTAATGTAATAAAAAATTTTTTTATTATTTTTTTTTTTTTATTCATGTAATAATTTTTTATTTATATTAATTTATACAAAATATAATTAATTGATTAAATTTTAATATTTTAATTATTAATTATTAATTATTAATTATTAATTATTAATTATTAATTATTAATTAATATTTTTTTATTTTTTTATTTTTTTATCTTTTTTTATATGATTTTTATAAATACGAGTTGATACAAATTCACCAAGTTTATGACCTATCATTTGTTCTGATATAAATATTGGAAAATGTTGTTTTCCATTATATATAGCTAAAGTATGACCAATCATATTAGGAATAACTGTTGATGCTCTTGACCAAGTTTTAATAATTTTTTTTATATTATTTTTATTATATCTTTCAATCTTTGTTAATAGTTTAAATTCTATATATGGTCCTTTAAAAATTGATCTTGACATATTTATTATTTGTTTTTTAATTTTTTTTAATTTACTTTTGGTAATCTAAAATATAATTATTACTATATTTTTTTTTTTTTCTTGTTTTATATCCTAATGTGGGTTTACCCCATGGTGTTACAGGTTTTAATTTTCCTATTGGAGATCTACCTTCTCCACCACCATGAGGATGATCAATAGGATTCATTGCTATTCCTCTTACTTGTGGTCTTTTACTTAGCCATCTATTTTTTCCAGCTTTTCCTTTTTTTATATTATTGTAGTTTATGTTTCCTACTTGTCCTATCGTTGCATAACATTTTTCTTGAATTTGTCTAATTTCATTTGAAGGTAACTTTAATGTTATCATATTATTTTTTTTTGCTATAACTTTTGCATATGTTCCAGCTGCTCTTACAATTTGTCCACCTTTATTTGGAGTGATTTCTATATTATGTACTGCCGTTCCTAAAGGTATTTTTTTTAATGGTAAGGCATTGCCTATTTCAATTGGTATATTATTTCCTGAAATAATAAAATTATTAATTTGTAAAGATTTAGGATGTAATATATATGTTTTTTTGCCATCTTTATAATTGATTAATGCAATTTTTGCATTTCTATAAGGATCATATTGAATATCTATTACTTTTCCTAATATATCTCTTTTATCTCTTTTAAAGTCTATTATTCTATATTTTTTTTTATGACCGTTGCCTCTATGTCTTGATGTAATAACTCCTCTATTATTACGTCCTTGAGCACGATGTTTATTATAAGTTAGTTTTTTTTCTGGTTTATTTTGTTTTATATTTTTTAATCTATGTATTATTTTATTTTGATTATTAGATGTAGATATTTTATACATAAGAATTATTATATCTTTTATATATTAGTTTTATTATTTTATTTTAAAAATAGTATTTTTTTTATTATATTAAGTATGTTTTTAATAATTTATTTATTAGTTTGAATTTATATAAAGAATATTTCCTGTTTTTCCGGGTATTGAACCTTTAATAACTAGTAAATTTTTTTTTAAATCTATATAAACTATTTTAAGATTTTTAATAGTTACTTTTTTATTACCTATTCTGCCTGCCATTCTTTTTCCAGGAAATACTCTTCCAGGTGTTGTTCCTGCTCCTATTGAACCTGGTCTTTTATGATGTTTAGATCCATGTGACATAGGTCCTCTACTGAAATTATGTTTTTTATGATATCCACTAAATCCTTTGCCTATATTAAAACCTGATATATTAATATTATTACCTATTTGAAATTCTTTTACGTTTAATATTTGACCAATAAACAAGTTATGCCAGTTTTCTTTTTTATATTCTTTTAAGTATCTAAAGCAAGGTAATTGCTTTGTTTTAAAGTGGCCTAATTTTGCTTTATTTAATTTTTTTGGATTTATATATTCGTATCCTATTTGGATGTTAGCATATTTATTATTTAATTCTTTTTTTATTATTTGAGTTATTGTACAAGGTCCAATTTGTAAAAATGTAACTGGAATTACATTACCTTTGTCGTTAAATATTTGTGTCATACTAATTTTTTTACCAATCATTTTAATTGACATTAATAATTCTCCTTATTATATATTTTTTATATATTATCTTTTACTTTTAATTAATTTTCAAGTTATTATATTTTATTCGGTAATTACTACTTTACTATCTTATTAATATATTGTTATATATCAAATATATTTCAATAAATTATTAAATGGAGTTTTAATGACTAAAATAATAGGAATTGATTTAGGTACAACTAATTCTGTTATTGCTGTAATGGAAGGAGGTAAGCCAACAGTTATATCTAATAAAGAAGGATTGCGTACAACACCTTCAGTTGTTGCTTATACTAAAAAACAAGACAAGTTAGTTGGTAATATTGCTAAAAGACAAGCTGTAATGAATCCAGAAAATACATTTTATTCAATTAAAAGATTTATTGGTCGTAAATATAATGAAATAGTAAATAATATAAATCAATTAGCTTATACAGTAAGCACTGATAATCATATTAATATAAAATTAAGTTGTCCTATTTTAAATAAAAATTTTACGCCAGAAGAAATTTCAGCTCAAATTTTAATAAAATTAGTAAAAGATGCAAATAATTATTTAGGTCAAGTTATCACTAAAGCAGTCATTACAGTACCAGCTTACTTTAATGATTCTCAAAGACAAGCAACTAAAGATGCAGGGCAAATAGCAGGTTTAGATGTTTTAAGAATTATTAATGAACCAACAGCTGCATCACTCTCTTATGGATTAGATAAAAAAAATAATGAAACTATTTTAGTATTTGATCTTGGAGGTGGTACATTTGATGTTTCTATTTTAGAAGTAGGTGATGGTGTTTTTGAAGTTCTATCTACATCTGGTGATACTAATTTAGGTGGTGATGATTTTGATCGTAAAATTGTAAATTGGCTAATTTCTGAATTTAAGAATGAAGAGGGAGTAAATTTAAATATTGATAAACAAGCTTTACAAAGACTTACAGAAGCATCTGAAAAAGCTAAAATAGAGTTGTCTAATCTTTTAGAAGTAGATATCAATTTACCTTTTATTACTTCTACTAATACAGGTCCTAAACATTTAGAAAAACAAATTACTCGTGCAAAATTTGAAAATTTATGCTTAGATTTAATTGATCGTTGTCAAATACCAGTCAGTAATGCATTAAAAGATGCTCAATTAAATACTAAAGATATTGATGAAGTTGTTTTAGTTGGTGGTTCTACTAGAATACCTGCTGTTTATAACTTAGTTAAAGAATATATTGGTAAAAATCCAAATCAAAGTGTTAATCCTGATGAAGTAGTTGCAATTGGAGCTGCAATACAAGCAGGAGTTTTAGCAGGTGAAGTTAAAGATATTTTATTGTTAGATATTACTCCTTTATCTCTTGGTGTTGAAACTTTAGGTAATATTATGACAAAAATAATTGCTCGTAATACAACTATTCCTACTAAAAAATCTGAAGTATTTTCTACTGCTGTTGATAATCAACCTAATGTTGAAATACACGTCTTACAAGGAGAACGAGAATTTACTAAAGATAATAAAAGTTTAGGTACTTTTCGATTAGATGGTATAATACCAGCTCTTAGAGGTGTTCCTCAAATAGAAGTAACATTTGATATTGATGCTAATGGAATACTTGCTGTAACTGCAAAAGATAAAGGTACGAATAAAGAACAATCTATTACAATTACTGGTGCTTCTACATTACCTAAAGATGAAGTAGAAAAATTAGTTAAAGAAGCTGAAATAAATGCTAATTTAGATAAAAAAAAACGTGAGCAAATAGATATTAAAAATAATGCAGATTCATTATGTTATCAATATCAAAATAAAATTAATTCATTAGGAAATAAAATAGATCCAGTTATTAAAGAATCTATAGTAAATAAAATTAATAGTTTGAGAAAATTTATTAAACAAGATGATTATGATCAGATTAAACTTGTAGAAAAAGAGTTAAAGCAATTAATGATGAATATTGCTAAAAAAACTGATGACACTATTAAATCAGAAAATAGTGATAACACGATAATAGATACAAATTCTAAAGAAACAGCTTAGTATTGTTAACATCAAAATAGCGGGTAACGCGATTTGAACGCGTGACATCAATCTTGGCAAGATTGTGCTCTACCACTGAGCTATACCTGCAATTAATAAAATATATCAATATATTTTATTATAATAATAAAATTATATATCTTTTTATTTACCAGCTAGATTTTTGTATTCCTGGTAATAAACATTCATAAGCCATTTCTCTTAATACGTGTCTTGATAATCCAAAATCTCTATATACACCTCTACTTCTTCCTGTCATCCAACATCTATTTCTATTTCTACATTTTGATCCATTTCTAGGTATTTTTTGTAATTTTTCTTGTAATTTAATATTTTCTTTAAAAGAAATACTTAATTTTATACTCTTTTTTAGATTTTGTTTTTGTATATCATATTTTTTTATTAAATATTTTCTTTTGAGTTCTCTTTGTATCATATTTTTTTTAGCCATAATTTTTTTATATGTATAAAGTTAAAACTTATATTAAAATAATTTATTTAACAAATTTATTTTAATTATATTATAAATATTTTTTTTAATTTATTAAAATTTATTAATTTTGCTATTATTTTATATATATAAATTAATTTAGTTAAAATATTATATATTATATATTATATTTTTTTAATTTTTATTAATGCTTGTCCACAATTAACAATATCACCATCTTTAACTAGAATATCAATTATTTCTCCATTGATTTCTGATTCTATTTCATTCATTAATTTCATTGCTTCTATTATACAAACTGTTTGTTTTCGTTTTATTATATCATTTAATTTAATAAAAGGTGGTTCATTTGGAGAAGCTGATCTATAGAAAGTACCGACCATAGGTGAAATAATTGTCGAGTATGTAATAATTTTTTTAGATTGACTTGTTTTTATTTCTTGATTTTTATCAATTATTTTAATAGTTTTATTATTATTTCTATATCTAATATAGTTATTATTATAATTTTTTTGTGTTATTTTGATTTTATTTATTAATATTTTTTTATATCTATTTTTTATTTGAATTGTCTGTATATCATTCTTATTAATAGAATTTATTAGATATATTATATTTTGTAAGCTTGTCATAAATTGTTTTATTTAATAATTAAATATTTTATTATTATATATTTTAATTGGTGTTTTTTTTTATTATATTGTATATTAAAATAAATTGTTTATATATAAATATTTTAAAAGCTTTAAATTATTTTATCTTTTATTAAAATGATCAACATAATATATTGTACATTTAATATCCATTTTATAAAATATTTATATAATTTATAATATAAACTAAATTTTTTAGGTTTATTTCTTTTAATTAATAAGTTTATTATATAAATAAAAATATATATGATAATAGCACTAATTACGAAGTAGTTATTTATAATTAAATTAAAAAATAAAATTAAAATAAAGTATATAACTTTAAATAATTATAAAAAAATATATTATTATAAGTAAATACTGTGGATAAATTTCTATTTTTTTTATATAGAAATAATTAATATCTATAATTTATTATATATTTTATATTAATTAATAAAAATTATATTTATTAAATATATTTTTTATTTTCAAGTTATTTATTTAATAGTATATAATTATTTAAATTTATATTACAATCTTTATTACTATAGATACAGGTTTTAAATTATTATATTATTATTTTAATAAAAGAAAACATATGTCATTAACAAAAAATAATTTAAAAATTTTTGAACAAGTAAAAGATATTGTTGTGCAACAACTTTGTGTTGAGCAAGATTTAGTCACTATAGAAGCTAATTTAGCTAATGATTTAGGAGCTGACTCTTTAGATACTGTTGAACTTATAATGGCTATTGAAGAAAAATTTGATATAGAAATATCTGATGAAACAGCTGAGCAGATTAGAACTATTAATGAAGTAGTTGAATTTATCGAAAAAACAATTATTTCAAATTAGTAAAATAATATAATATTCTTTTATAAAAAAATATTATATTTATTTTAATAAGTTTTAATGTTAATATAATGTTTATATAAATAATTAATATAAAATTTAATATTTAATATATATATATTTTATGATTAAATTTTTATGTTATTTTATTAGTTTATTAACTATATTTTTAATTTTAGTAAATAGTCCTATTAAAAATATAAAAATTAATTATGTCTATAAAAATCAAATATTTTATTTATATTTGAATAAATTTCTTATACAAAAATTTATAATTTTTAATATAATTACATTTCTTTTTATAATTATATTATTATTAATATTTTAGTTAAAGATGACATTTATAATTTTTGTTTTTTACTTTTTAATATAAATACTTAGATAAAAATAATCGTATTATTTAAAATAAATAAATATAATTAATATATTATTGTTATTAGTAATATAAATAGTTTTATCAATTAGTTATGAAATTATAAATTTTATTTATTATTATAATATTTAGTTCAAATGAAAATATATTTATAAAAGTTAATATTTTATATAATCAAAACATAATTTTCCTATATTATATCAATCTAACTATATAATATAAATATAATTATAAGTAATATCTATGATAAGAATTAAAAAAGGAAATATTACTCGTAAAAAAAGAAAAAAAATATTAAAATTAGCTAAAGGTTTTAGAGGAGCACATTCTAAATTATTTCGTAGTGCTAAACAGCAAATTCTTAAAGCTTTAAAGTATGCTTATATAGGTAGAAAAAATAAAAAACGTAATTATCGTTGCTTATGGATTATTCGTATTAATGCTGCAGTTAGATTACGTAATTCTACTTATAGTCAATTTATTTATTTATTAAAAAAAATGCGTATTGCATTAAATCGTAAAATATTAACACAATTAGCTATTATTGATAAAATTGCTTTTAATTATCTTATTAATTTTATAAAGTTATAAACTTTAAAGTTTAATTTAAGATTTAATTTTCTATTTATATGAAATAATAATTATTAAAATTATTATTTAAAGTATTTCATATAAGTGTATTCGTATTATATATTTATTACAATTTTTTATTAACTTTTAAATAAATAAAATTTGTAATCAATATAATCTTATATAAAAAAATATATAATATTTTATTTATTTTTTTTAATATGTTATAATTATACTAATATTGTATTAAATTAATTTATCTATTTTATTATTATTTTTTTACTGATACTGTAGGAGATATTAAAATAACAATGTATAAAGAAAAAAAACAAATTGCCTTATCAGCTACTTCTCTTTTTGGTCATTTAAACAATATTAATATTGTTGATATTAATATTATGTTATTTTTATATGAAGATATGTTATTGGGTCGTAGTTTTGAAGATATGTGTGCACAAATGTATTATCGTGGAAAAATGTTTGGCTTTGTTCATTTATATAGTGGACAAGAATCTATTTCAAGTGGTGTAATTAAATTATTAGAACCTGAAGATTATGTTTGTAGTACTTATCGAGATCATGTACATGCTTTAAGTAAAGGTCTAAATCCAAAAAATATAATGGCCGAATTATTTGGTAAAGAAACTGGTTGTAGTAAAGGTCGTGGTGGTTCAATGCATATATTTTCTTCTCAATATAATTTTCTTGGTGGTTTTGCTTTTATAGGCGAAGGTATTCCAATTGCTATTGGTGCTTCTTTTCAAAGTATTTATAATAAAGAAACTTTAAATAAAGCAAGTCTACTTAACGTAACTGTTTGTTTCTTTGGTGATGGAACAAGTAATAATGGTCAATTTTTTGAATGTTTAAATATGTCTGTATTATGGAAATTACCTATTATTTTTGTTATAGAAAATAATCAATGGGCTATTGGTATGGCTCATCAGCGTTCAACTTCTTCACCAGAAATACACAAAAAAGCTCAAGCGTTTGGTTTACCTGGTGTTGAAGTAGATGGTATGGATGTTTTAGCCGTGAGAGATGTTGCTCAAAAAGCAATATTTAGAGCTAGATCAGGTCAAGGTCCAACTTTAATAGAAGCATTAACATATAGATTTAGAGGGCATTCTTTAGCAGATCCTGATGAATTAAGATCACAAAAAGAAAAAAATGCATGGTTAGTGCGTGATCCTATTAAAAATTTTGAAAAATATATGATTAATAATAAATTAGTTATTCCATCTACTTTAAAAAATATTCAATTAAGAGTTAAAAAAAATATAGATAATGCTGTAAATTTTGCTTTATATAGTCCTGAACCAAATGTATCTGAATTAAAACGTTATCTATTTGTAGAAGATTAATACAATTTATTTTTTATATTTATAAATTTATATATTATAATCATGAAAAAAATCTTTTTATTTGATGCTTTACGTGAAGCTATTGATGAAGAAATGCAAAAAAACAAATCTGTTTTTGTTGTAGGTGAAGATATAGGACATTATGGTGGATCTTATAAAGTTACTAAAGATTTAAATACTAAATATGGAGATTTAAGAATTTTAGATACTCCAATTGCAGAAAATAGTTTTATGGGTATGGCCATTGGTGCAGCTATGACAGGTTTAAGACCAATTGTTGAAGGGATGAATATGAGTTTCTTATTGCTTGCTTTTAATCAAATTTCTAATAATGCTGGTATGTTAAGGTATACTTCTGGAGGTAATTTTAAGATTCCATTAGTAATTAGAGGACCTGGTGGTATTGGAAAACAGTTAGGAGCTGAGCATTCTCAATGCTTAGAAGCTTATTTTCAGTCTATACCAGGTTTAAAAATAGTTGCTTGTTCGACTCCTTATAATGCAAAAGGATTATTGAAATCAGCTATTCGTGATGAAAATCCAGTGATTCTATTTGAGCATGTATTACTTTATAATCTTAAAGACTATATACCTGATAAAGAATATTTTCTTCCTCTTGATAAAGCAGAGCTTGTTAGAAAAGGTAAAGATATTACTATTGTAACTTATTCTCGTATGCGTTATCATGTTATGCAGGCAGTAAAAATACTTGTTAATGATGGTTATGATCCAGATATTATTGATTTAATTTCTTTAAAGCCTATAGATATTAAGTCAATAGTTAATTCATTAAAACGTACTCATTATTTAATGATTGTAGAAGAGTGTATGAGAACTGGAGGCATTGCTGCTGAAATTATAGCACAAATTAATGATAATTATTTTAATTTTTTAGATGCACCTATAAAAAGGTTATCTTCTCAAGACATTCCAACACCTTATAATGGTAATTTAGAAAAAGCTATGATTGTTAATCCTGAAGAAATAGTTAATGCTGTGAAAGTGTTATTATTTTAATTTTTTAATATAATCTGATAATAATTTTTATTTATTTTTATATTAATATTTTTTGATATGTTTTAATCTTTATAAAAAAATGGTATTAAAGCTAATAATCTAGCTTTTTTTATTGATTTAGTAATTTTTTTTTGTTGTTTTGATTTTAATTTCGTAGAATATATAGGTAAAATTTCTCCTTGATTATTAATAAATTCTTTTAATAAATCTATATTTTTATAATTAATTGTACTTTGTTTTAAATCTTTGATATTCTTTTTATATAGATTCATTATTATTTATTTTTTTGTAATTAGTTATGAAAAATTATAATGATTAAAAAAAATATTTAATTCTATTTAATTTTATTTTATTTAAATTAAAATATTTTATATAAAAACTTATATTTTAATTAATCATTAATAAATGTATAATAACATAAAAATTAAAAATATTATATTTTTATCTTTAAAACTAATAAAAACTATTTTATAACAAAAAATATTTTTTTATATTAAGAATTACTTAAATTATGATACACATTGAAAATAATTTTGATTATATAAAAATAAGTCTTGCTTCTCCTGATAAAATACGTTCTTGGGGTGAAAGAATTTTACCGGATGGCCAAATTATTGGTGAAATTACTAAATCAGAAACAATCAATTATAGAACTTTAAAGCCAGAAATGAATGGCCTTTTTTGTGAACGTATTTTTGGTCCAATTAAAGATTGGGAATGTCATTGTGGTAAATACAAAAAATTTAAATATAAAGGCATTATATGTGAAAAATGTGGTGTAGAAATTACTGAATCTAAAGTTAGACGTAGTCGTATGGCTTATATCAAGTTAGCAACTCCAGTTACACATATATGGTATCTTAAAGGTAGTATTAGTTATATCGCGTTAGCATTAGATTTAACTCTTAAAGAAGTTGAAAAAATAGTTTATTTTCATTCATATGTTGTATTAAAGCCTGGTTTTAATGATAGTAATTTATATTATAAACAATTACTTGCAGGGTATGAATGGAGATTATTAGAGAATAAACTTTATAATAAATCTAATAATTTATTAAATGTTAAAGTTGGTATAGGAGCAGAAGCTATTTATACACTTCTTAAAGATATTAATTTAATAGAAAGTGTAGAAACTTTAAGAGACAATTTATTTTATCCGAAAACACCACAAAATAAAATATCTTTAAAGTTTAGTAAAAAAATAAAAAGATTACGTTTATTAGAAAATTTTATATCAACTGGTTCTAAGTTATATTGGATGATTTTTTTTGTTATACCTGTAATCCCTCCTGATCTTAGACCTATGGTGCAACTTGATGGAGGAAGATTTGCTACAGCTGATTTAAATGAGTTTTATCGTAGAATTATTAATCGTAATAATCGTTTAATTCGTTTAAAAGGTATATTAGCACCAGAAATTGTCGTTAGAAATGAAAAAAGAATGTTGCAAGAAGCTGTTGATGCTCTTATGGATAATGGTAAACGTGGAAAAATAGTTGTCGGTTCTAATAACAGACCACTTAAATCTTTATCTGATATTATTGAGGGTAAACAAGGGCGATTTAGACAAAATTTATTAGGAAAAAGAGTTGATTATTCTGGTCGATCTGTTATTGTAGTAGGTCCTAACTTAAAATTATATCAATGTGGTTTACCTAAAGAAATAGCATTAGAGTTATTTCAACCTTTTATTATACATTATTTAATTGTTCAAGGATTAGTTAATAATATTAATGCTGCTAAAAAATTAATTAAAAAGAATAATATTTTAACATGGAATATTATAGAAAAAGTTATTAATGGACATCCAGTATTATTAAATAGAGCACCTACATTACATCGTTTAGGTATTCAAGCATTTGAACCAGTTTTAGTTGATGGTAGAGCAATTAAATTACATCCTTTAGTTTGCCCTGCATTTAATGCTGATTTTGATGGTGATCAAATGGCTGTACATATTCCTTTATCATTAGAAGCTCAAGCAGAAGCAAGATTGTTAATGTTAGCTCCTAATAATTTCTTATCTCCTGCAACAGGATTTCCTATTCTTATGCCTAGTCAAGATATGATTTTAGGTTGTTATTATTTAACTACTAATAATCCTTCTATTAAACAAGGCAAAAACCATTTCTTTTCTAATTTAGAAGATGCTATGATTTCTTATTTTAATAATAAAATTGCGTTACATTCTTTTATTTGGGTACGCTTTAATGGTTTATTAGAAATATCTTTAAATAATGAAAGTAAACCTTTGAAAAAAATATTAGATTCAAGTGGTAACAAATTAATTTGTTATACATATAAAATAATTAAATTAGATTTTTGTAATAATTATTTAGTACAATATATTCGAACTACTGTTGGTCGTATATTATTTAATAATGTTATAAAAAAATCTTTAATTGTTTAGTTATTAAAATATAATATATATTTTTATATATTTAAGTTTTTTAAAAATCTTATTTAAAAAAAATTGTAAAATTTACTAACTAAACAATTTGATTTTTCATAAGTGATATAATTTATTAATATTATTCAAGAAATAACAAATTTAATATTTTTTTTTAATAATTTCTAGATATTATTATAGAATACTATAAAAGAATACTTTATAAAAAATAACTTATCTTAAATGAAACAAAATAAAAAAATTTTATTAATTGACGATGATCGTAATCTTAGAAATTTATTATATAATTATTTAATTTCATCAGGTTTTATAGTTTATACTGTGTCTAATATTTATAGTGCTTTAGCTATTATAAAAAAAAACTCTCTTAATTTAATTATTTCAGATATAATGATGATAGAATTAAATGGTTATGATTTAATTAGTTTATTAAAACTTGATCATTTATTTATTGATATTCCAATAATTTTTTTAACTGCTAAAAGTATGATAAGTGATAGGATTAAAGGTTATAATTTAGGATGTCATGCATATTTAACTAAACCTTTTGATCCTAATGAATTATTGGCTATTATAAATAATATATTTTATCATATAGATATTTCTATAAATAAATCTTTATTATCGATTAATAAAATTTTAACTAGTTCTCAATTAATAAATTCTTTTATTTTTACTCCAAGAGAGCAAAATATTTTATTATTAGTTATTAAAGGTTATATGAATAAAGAAATTGCTATAACTCTTAATATTAGTTTAAGAAATGTAGAAAAATATATTAGTAGTTTACTTCATAAAACTAATTCTCGTAATAGATTAAATTTAGCTAAATTATTTTTCTATAAAATTTAAAGGCGAATGACAGGATTCGAACCTGCTTATTATGGAGCCACAATCCATTGCTGTAACCTGTTGGCTACATTCGCCATACTAAATACAAATATAAATACAATTAATATAAATATAATAATATTTATAATATATTTTATTATTATTTTTTATACGATATATTGAGTATATTTTAATTTCTTTTATATTAAATTAATATATTATATTTCAAATATTTTAAAAATTTATCTAATTCGCATAAATAAATTTTTTGTTGAGTACTAGTATCTAGCCATTTTATTGTTATATATTTATTATAGATTTCATCTGTTCCTAAAATAAAACAAATTTTTTTCTTTATTTTATTTGCTTTTTTGATTTGTTTTAATAAATTATTATTACTTAAATTTAATTCAAATTTTATTTTGTATATCTCAAGTTTAGTAATAATATCCCATATTATATAATAATTATTATTATTTTGAATTATAATATATATAATATTTGTTTGTTTTTTTTTATTAAAAAAATTTTTTTTTATTATTATTAATCTTTCTATACCCATTGCCCACCCAACTGATGGTGTATTAGGGCCTCCTAAATTTTCTATTAATTTGTCATATCTTCCTCCTCCACAAATAGTATTTTGATTATGTAATTCTTTTGTTTTTATTTCAAATGCTGTATAATTATAATAATCAAGTCCTCTAACTAGATTATCATTAATTATATATGGTATATCTAAATATTTTAAATTTTTACAAACTTCATTGAAATGATTAAGAGAAATATTATCTAAATAGTTTTTAAGTTTAGGTGCATAAATTAGAATCTCTTTTATTTTTAAATCTTTATTATCTAATACTCTTAAGGGATTAGTATTGATTTGTTTATTAAGATTTATATTGAAATTATGTTTATATTTACTTAAGTAAGTAGTTAAAGCAATTTTATATTCTTTTCGTTCTTTACAAGTTCCAATAGAATTAATCTCTAATTTATATTCTTTATATTTTAATGCTTCCAATATTTTTATAGCTAATCTTATCACTTCTACATCTGATATTGGGATAGAACTTCCTAAGCATTCAATACCTAATTGATTAAATTGTCTTTGTCTTCCTTTTTGTGGTCTTTCATATCTAAACATAGGCCCTAAATACCATAATTTATTAATTTTATGATTAAGGTATAGTTTATTACTAATGAATGCTCTAGCCACACTTGTTGTTCCTTCTGGTCTTAACGTGATTTTTCTTTTTTTTTTATCATTAAAATTATACATTTCTTTATTAATTATATCAGTATAATTACCTATACTTTTTTGAAATAATTCAGTATCTTCTAATAAAGGCGTTTGAATTTCATTATAATTATGTATTTCTAATATATTATTAGCTATATTACGTATTTGTTTCCAAATTTTTATTTCATAAGGCAAAATATCTTTTGTTCCTCTTAATGGTTGCATATTTTTGATATATTTATTATATATATATAATATTTTTATACTATAACTTATAGTTATAGAATTGTATATATTAAAAAATAAGATATTAGTATTAGTTTTTTTTTTAATATTTAGTTTTACAATATTTTTAGTGAGATTTAAGGTATAATAAGATTCTTTTTTATAGATTATAAATAATTTTTTTTTTAATAAATTATTTATAAAAATAGAATAAAATATATTCTTAATATAAATAAATAATAATTATATTTATATATATAAATATTTTAATAAAAAATATATATTTTTTATTTTTTGTAGTTTAGTTAAAAAATATAAATTTAATATAATTATATTTTTTATATTTTTATTATTTTTATAATTAAACAATTTATATTGATTATAATACATGTCTTTTGAAAAATAGATATAACAAATTCGCTTTATATATTTATTTATTGTATTATTTTGATTATAATTTTTTAGTATTTTAGTTATATTTTTATCTAAAGAATATTCTTCTATAATACTAGATATTATTTGTAAATATTGTATAGTTTTAAAAGAGAAATAATGTATATTATTATAATGATAATTATTTTTCTTATACAATTGTATTAATTTATTTATTGTATTTTTTTTTAGTAAGTCTAAATTTAATATAATTAAATTAATAATTAATAAATCTAGTTTTTTTTTAAAAGAATTAAATTTATCATAATAATAATATTTATATTAATTTTTATTTATTATATAATGAAAAATTATGAACATCTTTTTGTTTAATGAAAATATAAATTATATAAGATAATAAGTTATTATTAGATTCTATTATTTAAATACTTATATTGTATAATTTTTTATGTTATTAATTCAACGCGAATATTACTAAAAATTAATGTTAAAGATTGTAAAAATATTATACCTAACATAGGAGATATATCCATGCCGTATATCATAGGAATAGTTCCCTTTAAAAGTTTTAAATATGGAATTGTTAATTTATCTAATATACAAAAAGGTTCATCATACCAATTAATTAATGGAAACCATGTTAAGGACAATTTTAGTAATATTAATATTGAATATATTAAAAAAAAATTAGCTATAGATATAAAAATTAAATTAAACGAATATACAAGAATGTTCATTCTTTTCTATTTTAATGCATTATTTCTCAATTTAGATTTATATTATTATATATGATTTCTTTTTACAGATTGTTAATCTGTAATATTGATTATTTAATTTATTTAATGAGTAACTATTATGTTATATAGTTTATTATTTTTTTTATAATTTTATTAAATATTATAATTTAATATTTTTATAGTAATTTTTTTTTAAAGTATAATTTATTTCTATTTGAAATAAATATAAAAAATATTTTAAATTTATATTATACAATTTGATGAATTTATTATTATATTTTTATTTAATAAATTTTATGATAAGATATAGGAATAATTTTATTTTATTTATATAATCTTTTAATAAATTATATATTATTATATAATAATGAAATATAATTTAATTATTAAGATAAGATTAATTTTTTATTTTAATAACTAATATAATATATATATATTAATTATATTTTATTTTAACTATAACTTTTCTTATTATTGAATATTTTTCAATAAACTATATTATTAAGAAATATTATATATTCATTGTATATTATGTATAGAAATTATATAAAAGTTAATATTTTTTATTGTAATAGTTTTATTAATATATTATTATTTAAGTAACTTTATATAAATAATCAAATATTATTTAATATAATTCTTTTATTAATTGATTTATTAATAAATTAAAATATTAGAATAAAAAATACTATTTACTTTTGATTTTACACATATTTTAATTAATTTTTTATATAATAATCTTATATTGTTAATATTTATAGTTTAATATATTTTTAAATAAAATTTTTATTTTATATATAAAAGACTATAAATTTAATTAGCTGAAACGTATCTTTAATATAAATAATAAATAAATTGTTCAATATAAATTTTAAATAATTAAAAAAGAAAAAAGGGGATATAACTCAGATGGTAGAGTAATACCTTTGCAAGGTTTATGTCAGCGGTTCAAACCTGCTTATCTCCAAAAAAAAATATAAAATTATAAGTATATATTAATATATATTTGTTAATTTTATCTATATTAAAAAGTAATTTAAATACTTATTAATAATTATAAATTAAAATATAATAAGATTACATATACATATTTATATAAAAATAACTAAAATATAAATTTAATTATTATATAATTGAATTAATTATATATAAAAATTTTATTTATTATATTCATTAATGTATTTGATTATGTTTTAAAATTTATTAATTAATCTTTTTTTTTTTTTACGTTTATTATTTATAATTTTTTTACCACTATTCTTTTTCATTCTTATACGAAATCCATTTTTTTTAATTTTTTTTATTTTAGTACTTGTTTTCATATGTTATTTAATAATATATAATATTATTATATTTATTTTTAATTTTGTTACTTTAGTTAATATTTATTTTATTTATAGTAAGTCAATTATATACAATAAAAATAAGAATTAAATTATTATTTTTTAATAAATACAAGTATATTAAAAAAATAGTTAATTTTAATTTATTTATAATATTTTATATATAAAATTAATTTTTATTATTTTAAAAATTTTTATTTTTATATTATACTTATATAGAAAAAATTCTAAATAAAATTATATAATAGAAGTTTTTCTTTTATAATTATTTAAGTCTTTATTAAAATAATATTTCATAAAAAATAATTAATTTAATATAATATGGCACATAAAAAAGGCAGTAGTAGTAGTAAAAATGGTCGTGATTCAAATTCTAAAAGATTAGGAGTTAAAAAATATGGAGGCGAAATAGTTAAACCAGGTAATATTATTATACGTCAAAGAGGTAGTAAATTTAAACCTGGTAATAATGTTAGACAAGGTAATGATTATACTCTTTTTTCTGTTATTAAAGGAATTGTAAAATTTAAAATAAGTACAAGTAAAAATCGTAAAATAGATGTTTATCCTATTTAATTTTTATTGAATTTTTGTATAAACAATAAACTTATAAATATATAAATATATTTTTTTTTAGTTATAGCATAGCTACATCTATTAACAAATTTTATTTTTATTATATTTTTAATAGATTTATTTAATTTCACTTTCTCAGTAGCTTAGTGGTAGAGCAATTAGCTGTTAACTAATTGGTCGTAGGTTCAAATCCTTCCTGAGAAGTAATTAACCACTTATTAATAAACGAGATATTATTGTAAGTTATTTAATATATATAATATTTTATAGATAATAAATGAAAACTATTATTATTTTTAATTTTTTTTATATTTAATTAATTTATTTTTATGTAACTATAAAGTTACATTAATTAAAAAATAATAAACAATATTTATAATTTATTATTAATAATTTATAAATTACTTTTAAAGCATATTAAACAAATAATTAATTAATTTAAACTCTAGTTAAATTTACATAATTCAATAACATTTATTTTTATTTTTCTAATATAAATTTAATTTTTATTAAACTATACTGTAAGTAAAATATTCTTTTTTGTATATATATTTATTAAATTAATTTAAGTAAAGGTATTATATTATAATATGTGTTTTATATTATTATTGATAGGTTGATAGTATTTGTGAATTGAAGTACTAAAACTATAATATAATTTAATTTTGATTTTTTTTAATCTTAAATTATAATAATTATATTAATTATATTTTTGTTAATTTATTATATGCAAATTATTTTTTATTATTTTTTATTATTTATTACTTTATTTTTAATACTATTACATTTTCAAATTAATTTATTTAATTTTAATAAAAATATAACTTTAATTGATAAATTAAGCTCAATGTGTTCTTATATATTACCTTTATTAGAAGGTTTACAAAATTTTGGACAACAAGTTTTACCTGATTATCCATTGAGTTTAATTTATATATATAAAAAAATTTGTATGCCATTAGTTATATTTTATATAACTAATCCATTATTAATATTTACTATTTTTTTTATACTTTATTATTTATTTATTAGATCTAAAAGTCCGATACCTAATCGTCCATTTATTCGTTTTAATGTTTTACAAGCTATTCTATTATTTTTAATTAATTCTTTATTAGGTTCAGTTTTCAGAAGTTTACCAATTGCATTACGAGTTAATTTATATGGCTTAATATTATGTAACATATTATTTTGGTTTGTACTTACTACGGTAATATATTCTGCAATTGAATCTTTTAAAGGTCAATATACTAAAATACCTGTTATTTCTCAAGCTGTAAAAATTCAGATCGAGAATTTTTAGTTCAATTAAAAATATCTATATAAAGTTATATTAAATTATTTATTATTATCTCAACCTTTTTTAGTAATTAAAATAATTATAAATCTTGAATAAAGTTGTTTGTTATCGTTATATATAACCATTTTTTATAAATTTGAAGTATATAAAAATTATATTTAATTATAATACAAGAATTTAAAATGTTTTCATTTATAAGTTTTATTATTTTAATAACTTTTTTATATTCTATTTGAAACTGTAAATTATGAAAATAAAATAATTGTATAATTCTTAATTGTAGCGTAAAATTCTGTTTTATAATTTGAGTATATTTAATACTTATATATTTATTATGTCTATTTTTTAAATAAAGTTTTATAGTATTTTGTTTGATATATTCATTATCATAATAATAAGTATATAATAAGTATTTAATATTATTTTCTGCATTATGATGAAAATATTTTTTTATATAAGGTAATAATTCATTTCTTATTCTATTTCTTTGAATTTGATATATATAATTAGTATTATCTGACCATATAGGTAAATAAAATCTTTTACAAAACCAATAAATCATTTCTCGTGTAATATTTAATAGTGGCCTAAAAAATAATTTATTTCTGTATAATTTAACTTTTAAAGTTAAACTTGTTAAACCTTCTATTCCAGAACCTCTTATTAAATTTTGTATAAATGTTTCAATTTTATCTGTTTGATTATGACCAGTAATAACTAATTGATAATTATATTTTAATGCATGTTTACAAATAATATTATATCTATTTATTCGGCATTTATTTTCAGTAATTAATATTTTTTTTATTTGATATATTGTTATAAATCCTTTTATTAATTTAATATAATTAATAATTTGTTTAATCTGTTTATAACTATTATTTTTCCATTGATGATCTATATAAATATAAGATATTTTTAATTTTTGATTAAAACTATTTTCTTCTTTTAAATGATTTATAAATTTAATTAAACATATTGAATCTTGTCCACCAGAAATTGCTATTAGAATTGAAGTAATTGAATATTGATAAATAATTTTATTAAATAAATACTTGAATTCTTGTAGACTATATTTATTCATAATTTTTATTAATAAAATTCTATTATATCTATGATAACTAAAAGATTATATGATATATTTGTGTATGTAGGTTACTAACTCAAAGGTAGAGTATTTGGCTTTTAATCAATTAGTTTCGAGTTCGAATCTCGAGTAACCTAGATTTCTATTTCAAAATAATATTTTATTTTAATTAATCTATTTATAACTTTATATTTAGTAAGTATAAATTAATAATTTAAGAAAAAAAAAATAATATTTGTGGAGAAAAAAACTCTTGTATAGTAATAGATGAATAGTTTTTATAATTTAAAGTGTATTTTCTTCCCCAGATTGCTCTTTTAAGTTTTAATATTCTATTAAAATTTTGACAGTAACCATAATAAATTTCATGTATATTTTTGTGTATATCCATTTTATTTTTAATAAATGATATTCCTATTGGACAAGTCTTTTTTATTAATATTAATAATTTTTTTTTTGTTATTAATAACCACAAAGATCTAGCAAAAGTTAATTTAGTATAAATTGATGTTTCTAACCAAACATATCTAATTTGTCTTTTATATATATCTAATTTTTTATAAGTTTTTTGTAAATTTTTAATTCTTATTTTTTTTTTATTTAAATATTGTATTATTTTAGTATATGAACCTTCATTAATTAAAATTAGTTGTAAAAAAAACATCTTGTTTTTATTTAACTTATAGTTTATCTTTTGTATATTTAATATATAAATATTAAGTATTGGTATAAAATTTTTTATAGAAAAATACATTTATCTGTTTAATTTATATGATTTTATTATTATATATTTTAATTTTTTATTATAATATTATTAAATTAAAAAATATATTCATTAATATAATTTATATATATATTCTTTTTATATATTGATTTAGAGAAAGAGTCTATATATGATATTAATTTTTAATTATATTTTATTTCTTTTATTTAAGTTAAACTAAATATTATTTGTTTATTGATATAAAATTTATCTTTTTAAAAATATAAATTTTATAAATATTGAATTAGCAATAGTTAAATTAATATATGTTTAATTTATGTATATTTAAAATAAAATTTTAAAGTATATTAGTCAATTTAATTTTTATTAATTAAGATATAATTATAAAAATAAATAGATATATTTATTTTATTTACCTACTATTTTTTATATGTTATAATTATTATTAAATTATTTAATTATAAAAAAAAAATTAATAAAATAAGTTATATTCAATTAAATTAAAAATAATAAAATATTTTTAATTATTAAAATATTTATTTTTTTTAATTTAAATATTATTAATATATTAAAAAAAATATACATATTTTAAAACTATTGTAATCTTTATAATTCTTTATCTAATTTAAAATTATATTTTATATTTATGTTATTAAAAAAAAACTTAATTCTTAATTTCTTAAAACCTATTGTTGAATTTGAATACAAATTAAAACAGTTAAATACAATCTTAATGTTTTATAAAAATATTAATTTACTTCATTTTTTAAAAAAAGATATTAAACAACTAAAAACTAATTTATATGAGCTTAGAAATAAGATCTTTCAGTCTATTACACCTTTACAAAGATTAGATTTAGTTAGACAATCTAATAGACCTACTACTCTAGATTATATTTCTAAAATAATAAATAATGGTATAGAGCTTTATGGTGATAGAGGTGGTAATAATGATCTTGCTATGGTTGGCGGTATTGGATATTTTAATTTAATTCCAGTCTTATTTATTGGTCATCAACGTGGAAAAAATACAAAAGATAATGTAATTAGAAATTTTGGTATGGCTTCTCCAGGTGGCTATAGAAAAGCACTTAGATTGATGAAGCATGCTAATCAATTTAATTTTCCAATTTTAACTTTTATTGATACACCAGGAGCATGGGCAGGTATTGAAGCAGAAAAATTAGGTCAAGGTGAGGCTATCGCTTTAAATCTTAGAGAAATGTTTTCTTTAGAAGTACCTATTATTTGTACTATTATTGGAGAAGGAGGATCCGGTGGAGCTTTAGGTATAGGAATAGGAGATAAAATTTTAATGCTTGAATATTCAATTTATACTATTGCTACTCCAGAAGCATGTGCTGCAATTTTGTGGAAAGATAGTACTAAATCTCCAGCAGCTGCAGAATCATTAAAAATAACATCTTCTGATTTAAAATTAATAGGTATTATAGATGATATTATTAAAGAACCTATAGGGGGTTCTCAGTTTGATCCTTATCGAGCATCTATTTATTTAAAAAATCAATTAAGTTTAAATTTAAATATTTTAATTAGTTTTTCTAGAAAAAAAAGAAAAAAATTAAGATATATTAAGTTTCGTAAACTTGGAACATTTTACGAATAAATTTAAATTTATGATATTATAATATTTTATATATTAAGTTTAAAATAAAAAGTATCTTATAAAGATAGCTTATATAATATATTATATGTAATAAAATAATATTGTAATTATTCAATTTTTATTTTTTTATTATAATTTAATATTTTTATTATTGATTTTTATAAATTTATTTGTCTAAAGTACTATAAAACTAATTATTTATAATAAATTTATATAAATTTAAAATTTTATCAAAAAAATTAATGTAATACTATCTTTAGTATATTAATTTTTTAAAAGTTCTTAATTTTTCATATATATATTTTTTATAATAAATCTTAATTATTAAAATTAAATATTTTTAACCTATTAATTTTAATTTATTATTAATTTATAATTTTATAAATATAATTTTTATAAAAAAAAAAATTAAGGTATATGTAAATTGTTCCTAAAATATTTTTTTATATTTATATAATATATCTATTTTATAAATTATTTTCAAAATACACAATATAAAATATTAGCATTAAATAAAAATAAAAAAAATAATTGAATATGTTATGCATCTAAAATATAATAAATTGACCTATATATTTATATCAAAATCTCAATCTTCTCTAAATCAAATTTCTAATAAGTTTTTAAAAAATAAAATTAATAATAAATTGATTATTCAAAATTTTTGGCAAATAATTATTAATAAATATTTACAAGAAATTATTTATCTTTCACCTTCACATACTTTATCTGAAAGCTATATTAATAAATTAAGAAAGAATAGTTTATTTTTATATCAAGAAAATAGTTATAAAAAATTTTTACAAAAATTTAATAAAGACTTATGTAACAATCATATTCAAATATTAAGCAATATAAAGGATAAATCATTACTTTTTTTATTAAAAAGAAATAATACTATTTGTTTACAATACAACTGGTTGAAAATTTTAAATTTTAATTTATTTAATTTAAAAAAATATATTCAATATATATATAGTTATTTTAAATATAATGTAGTTAATAATGTTAATAAATCATTACCTTTTTTTATTTTAATTAATAATAATAATGAGATTATTTTATCTGAATCTTCTGATCAATTATATAAAAATACTAATTCATTATTTTTTTTTAGTCAATTATTAAAATATAAATTAAGCCATAAAAAAATATATACTGGATTAATTTTTATTAATCCAATAGATGCTTTAGAGTATCACAAACATATTAATATGAAATATAATAGTTTCATTAATTCTAATCAAATACAGGTTATACCTATTAATATGAATTTATATTTAAAATTGATAAATATTAAAAAACAAAATATAGAATTTAGATTAATACCTGATTTAAAAGAGATTAGTAATTTGTTATATAAAAATAAAATATATAAGTATTTATCGCAAAATATAAGTCAAGATTTTGGTCATAACTATTTTCAAGGTCAACCAATTTATTTAATTAAGCCTATAAATGCAATAAATAAAAAGAATAAAAACTTAAAAATTTTTAATTATTTATTCTTCTTTAATAAGAATAATAGTCTATTAAAATATGAAGTTGTTTTTTTTAATTATAATACGGCTATCAATGCTTGGAAAAATATGCTTAAAAATAATAAAGATCATATCTTTTTTAATAAACCTTTAATATATATATCAAATTTAGAAAAATTTATTGAAACATCTTATTACAAAGAAAAATATAACAAAATTATTTTTTTACCATCAATAAATACTTATAAGTTTTTAAAAACATATTTAAAAATAAGTACAAAAAAACAAAATAGCATAAACTGTTTCATAAAAGATATCATTGTTTATATAAGAACTTTTTGTTATAGACTTTTATGGTCTTTAACTAGTAATCAGCCAATAAATTTATAATTAATTAACATTTTTATTTAATATCTATATAAATTATAATATAGTATTTAATACATATTTATATATTTTTTAATTTTATTTATAATTAATAGTTTATGAAATATATGCTTTCTGTTCTTGTGCAAGATAAATCAGGTGTTTTATCAAGAATATCTGGTTTATTTGCTAGACGAGGATTTAATATTGATAGTTTAGCAGTAGGTTTAACAGAAAAGAATGGTGTGTCTAGAATTATAATGAGTATTGTTGGTGATAATCGTATTATAGAACAAATTATTAAACAATTATACAAATTAATTAATGTATTGGATGTCAAAAATATTACAGATATATTATCTATTGAACGTGAATTAATATTAATTAAAATAAATATGATAAATGAAAACAAATCTCAAATATTAGAAATAGTAAATATTTTTAAAGCAAAAATAGTTGAAATATCTTATGAATCTTTAACTTTAGAAATAACTGGTGATTCTAATAAAATTTTTGCAATTCAACAACTTTTAAGTCAATATAAAATTATTGAGATTGTAAGAACAGGTAAAATCGCTTTAATAAAAGATTCTAAAATAATGCAAAAATTTCAGAACAATAAAGTTTAAAACTATTTAATTTTATGATTTTTTTTAATTTTAAAATATTAATATTTTTTTATTGAATTATTTAAATAGGGATGGAGGGACTTGAACCCTCACGATTATTAAAAAATCAACAAATTTTAAGTTTGTTATGTATACCATTTCATCACATCCCTCATCCTCTATAATTTTTTATATTATTTTTTATTTTAAATTTAATTAAGTGATACTCAGATTTGAACTGAGGATAAAAAGTTTGCAACTTTTTGCTTTACCACTTAGCTATATCACTAAACTTTTTATTAATAAATAATTTGTTTTTAAATATAACATAATATATAATTAGTAATATAACTTTATATATTAATACAAATTTATTGTTAATATAGTATTTTAAATATAGTTATATAGTTTTTTTTAGCAGATATAATTTAATGGTAAAATTTTAGCCTTCCAAGCTAATAATGAGGGTTCAATTCCTTTTATCTGCTTTATATTTATAATATTTATTTAGTAATTACATCTGGTTGGATTCGAACCAACGTTGTCCTAATAGGATGGCGGATTATTAAAGTAGATTTCTATAAAAACCTCTTATACAAAACCGTACTTGAAACTTTAATTTCATACGGCTACCACTTATAAAAAGTTAAAATATTTTTTATTATTATTGTAATAATAAAAATAATTCTAAATATTAAACAAATATATTTATATATTTATTTGTTTTTAATATTTTTAAATAAATACCATATATGGTCTACTACTAATATTTTATAAAATATCTTTTTTAAATTATCAACTATATTAGTTATTAATATATAAAACTTATTAATTAAAACATTAATAAATTTTATATACTTTAAATTATATATTGTATATAAATCTAAACAATTTTGATTATATAACCAATTAATAATTGATTTATTTATATAATTTGAAAATTTTAGCTTTAAAATAATTATTTTAATTAATAAATAGTTAGAATTTTTAAAATGATTATTTTGTTTTAATTCTTTATTTATTTTATATATAGAATTATGATAAATAGTACTATATTTTAGTTTAGCTTTCCAAGCAGGACTAATAGATATAGATAGTAAATATTGTTTAATATTTTGATTAATTATATTAATAATTTGATTATTTGATACATTTTTATTAAATAAGTAATAAAAAAGATTAAATTTATAATTATTATTTATTAAAAAATTAATTTTTGAATAATATTTATAATATAAATATGATTTAGTTAAAATTTGATTAATTATTAAAATTTTAGCTTCATTAGAATTAAGTAAATATTTTTGTAGATTATATACATTAATTAAATTATTTTTTTTAGCATTAATATATATTTGTTTTTTAATCATTATTACACGAAGATAAATTAATTGCCAAGGAAAAGTTTTCCAGCAAGTATATCTAGTTATAATATGATTATTTAATATATTATTATTCATGTTAATTTAATAAAAACTATAATATTATTTATATATTTTTTTTATAAGTACAATACGTTAGTTATATTTTTTAATTGTTATCTTAAATATTTTTTATTTAGATATATATTTATATAACTTTTTATTATTTCTTTTTAAATAGTTTATTTTTGCCTTATTTTTTTTTATAAAATTATAAAAAAATACTATTTAATTACTCCGTTCCATATTTCTTATATTAATGTTGACTTAAACTCCATTTTATATATTAATAACCACTATAATAAATCATACTTATATTAACTCATAATAATTAAGTTTAAGGGTTAAATTCTTATATTTTATTAATAAAATATAAGATATTTTTATGTTAATACTTTTAACAAAGGTTAGTTTTACTAGTTTTATCAACTTCTCATTAAGTCTGCTTTATTTATTAGTATTTAAGGCTTATATACATTTAAATTAACTAAATGATTATATTCATGATTTAGAATAGTTAGTTTTACTAACAAAAAAAATATAGTTAATTAAATAAAAATATATTTAATTTTTAGTTAGCCAATTAATTAAATCGAACTTTTGACATCTAAAAACGGATCGCACATGAGTCCGCTGCCTTCGGCCTCTCGGCTACAGATGCTTTTATTATTTAATTCTAGTAAGTATACTTTATTAAAAGTAAAAAGTAAATATTTTATAATTTATTATTTATATAATATTTATATGTCTTAAATACTTTAATTTTTAAATGAATTAAAAAATAATTTAAATAATGTTGTATAATATAAAATATATTAAAATCTATATATTTTTTATATTAAGAAAAATGAGTAAAAACATTATTAAAAAGAATTCTAATAGTTATTTAAATACTTTAATTAATAAACCATATCAATATGGATTTTATACTAAAATTAATTCAGAATATTTTCCAAAAGGATTAAGTTTAAATATTGTTGCATTAATTTCTAAAATTAAAAAAGAACCTAATTTTTTAAAAAAATTTAGATTAAAAGCTTATAATAAATGGATTAAAATGAAAGAACCTCAATGGAGTAATCTATTTTATAATTGTATTAATTATAATAATATATTATATTATTCAATACCTAAAAATAATAAAATATTTAATAAATTAAATAATATTGACCCCCAAATACTAAAAACTTTTGATAAATTAGGTATTTATCTAAATAAACAAAAAAAAATGACTAATATTGCTATAGATGCAGTTTTTGATAGTATTTCAATCGCAACAACATTTAAAAAAGAACTAGCTAATATTGGAGTTATTTTTTGTTCAATAAATGAAGCAATTAAATTATACCCAAATCTTATAAAAAAATATTTGGGATCTGTAGTTCCAATAGGAGATAATTTTTTTTCAGCACTTAATTCAGCAACATTTAGTGATGGTTCTTTTTGTTATATACCACCTAACATACATTGTCCATTAGAATTATCTACTTATTTTAGAATTAATAATAAGCAGTCTGGGCAATTTGAAAGAACACTAATTATAGCAGATACTAATAGTTACGTTAGTTATTTAGAAGGTTGTACTGCACCACAATTTAATAATAATCAATTACATGTTGCTATTGTAGAATTAATTGCTTTAAATAATGCGATAATCAAATATTCTACTGTACAGAATTGGTATTCTGGTAATATAAAAGGACAAGGAGGAGTTTATAATTTTGTTACTAAAAGAGGAATTTGTGTAGGAAAAAAATCAAAAATTTTATGGACACAAATTGAAACTGGATCAGCAATTACATGGAAATATCCTAGTTGTATTTTGTTAGGAGATAATTCTATAGGAGAATTCTCATCTATTGCTTTAACTAAATATTATCAACAAGCAGATACAGGTAGCAAAATGATTCATATTGGTCAATATACAAAAAGTAAAATTATATCTAAAGGTATATCAGCTGGTAGTTCAATAAATAATTATCGTGGATTAGTAAAAATAGGGCCAAAATCTAATTTTTCTTATAACTATTCACAATGTGATTCGTTAATTTTAGATAACAACTGTCAAGCTAATACTTTTCCTTATATACAAGTAAAAAATCCATATTGTAAAATAGAACATGAAGCTGCAACTTCAAAAATAGGAGAAGAACAAATCTTTTATTTTTTACAAAGAGGTATAAGTTTAGAAGAAGCAGTGAGTCTTATAATCAATGGTTTTTGTAAAAATATTTTAAATAGTCTACCTTTAGAATTTGCTATAGAAGCTGATAGGTTATTGAATCTGAAATTAGAAGGTACTGTAGGTTAAATATTATGATAAAAGTATTTATAAAATTATTAAACTGAAAAAAAATATATTTTAATTAATTTAACAAATAAAATAAAACTTAATTAAATAAGCCAAATTTAAAATAATTATTATTAATTACGCCTTTATACATATTTTTTATTTAATTAATACTTTTGCACCAACTTCTTCTAATTTTATTTTAATTACTTCTGCATCATTTTTAGAAATATTTGTCTTTATTACTTGTGGTATAGATTCAACTAATACTTTAGCTTCTTTTAAACCTAAAGATATTAAAGAACGTATAACTTTAAGAATAGGAATTTTTTTAGAAACTGGAACTTCTTCTAATATTACATCAAATTTTGTTTTTTCTTCAACTTTTTTGTTAAGAGTATTTTTAGAGTTAGTTGGAATCATAATCATTTTAGTATTAATTGAAGTTGAAGTATCTATAAAAAATATCTTTTCTATTTGTTTAACTAAATCTGTTGCTTCTAATAAAGTTAAAGACTTTAGCTCTTCAATAATTTTGTTGATTTTGTTATTCATAGTAAATTAAAAAAAATAAATATAATTAATTATTAATTATCTTGTTTTAGAACTTTTTAATGAGTTTAAATTTATAAGAATTCCTGGTCCCATTGTACTAGATAAATATAAAGATTTCCAATATTTTTTTTTAGAACCAATAGGTTTATTTCTGTCTATAGATTTTTGTAAAAATGTTAAATTTAGTTTAATATCATTAATACTAAAATTTAATTTGCCAATAGGAACATGTAATATCCCATTACGATCTAATTTATATTCTAGTCTACCTAATTTAAATTCACTGATAGCATTTTTTATTTCATTAGTTACAGTACCAGATTTTGGAGAAGGCATAAGGTTTTTTGGCCCTAATACTCGACTTAATTTAGCTGCTAATAGCATCATATCAGGAGTAATTATTAATTGATCAAAATCTAAACGTCCTTTAAATATTTCTTCAATTAAATTTTTAGAACCAACAACATCTGCACCAAATAACTTTGCTTGAAAGATTTTATCCTCTTGTGTAATAACTGCTACTCTAATTAATTTTTTAGAACTTTTAGGTAATATTATTGTTGCCCGTAATTGTTGATTAGCATATTTAGGATCTAGATTTAAAGATATATGAGCTTCTACTGTTTCTATAAATTTAACTGATGAATATTTTTTTAATAGAACTAAAGCTTCATCTAAATTATATAATAGACTTTTATCTATATTGTATAAAATTTGTAAAAAACGACGTGAATGTTGAGCCATAATTTATTTTTTTTACATATAAATCTATTTAATAATTTAATATAATGTTTATTAAAAAAAAAATAATATAATATATAATAATATAAATACTAAAGTTATTATAAAATTCTATTATAGAATAAAAAAATATTTATTTTATGTTATTTTATTATATCATAATAAATTAAAATAAAGCCAAGATAGCTCAGTAGGTAGAGCAGTAGACTGAAAATCTTCGTGTCACCAGTTCAAATCTGGTTTTTGGCATATTAAATCATATTAAATATTTTTTTTATAAAGAATATTTATATTTCTAATTTATCTTTTAGTAAAATATTTACTAAACCATCTTTAGAAATATCAACAATAGCACTATCACCACTTTGAATTCTACTATTTAAAATTTCTTCAGCAAGATTATCTTCAAGTAATCTCATTACTGCACGACGTAATGGTCGTGCACCATAGCTCGGATCATATCCTTCATTAATTAATTTAGTTTTAAATCTTTCTGTAACACTCAAAGTAATATTTTGTTTTTTAATTTTTTTAAAAACTTCTTTTAGCATTAAGTCAGCTATTTTTTTTATTTCTTTTATGCTTAATTTTTTAAAAATAATAATTTCATCTAATCTATTTAAAAATTCTGGACGAAAATATTGTTTTAATTCTTCATTTACTAATGAATTAATATGATTATATTGTGATTCAATTTGTGATGACTCATCTAATTCAAAACCTAAACTACCTCCACCTTTTTCTATTATTTTTGAACCAATATTTGAAGTCATGATTAATAAAGTATTTTTAAAATTAATAGTTTTTCCTTTAGCATCAGTTAATCTTCCATCTTCTAGAATTTGTAATAATAAATTGAAAATATCTGGATGAGCTTTTTCTATCTCATCAAATAGAATTACAGTATAAGGTTTTTTTCTTACGGCTTCTGTTAGATAGCCTCCTTCACTATAACCAACATAACCAGGAGGTGAACCAATTAATTTTGATACAGTATGTCGTTCCATATATTCAGACATGTCTAATCTAATCATAGCTTCTTCTTCACAAAAAAAATATGAAGCTAAAGCTTTTGTTAATTCAGTTTTTCCTACACCAGTTGGTCCTGAAAAAATAAAACTTGCTATTGGACGATTAGGATTTTTTAAGCCAACTCTAGCTCTACGAACAGCTTTTGAAACAGCTGTAACAGCTTCTTCTTGACCAATAATACGACTATGTAATATATCTTCCATATTTATTAATTTTTCAGATTCATTTTTGGTTAATTTCATAACAGGAATACCTGTCCAAAAAGAAACAATTTCAGCAATATCTTCTTCCGTAACAATTGGATCTTTTATTTTTAAATTAATATTATTTTTTTTATTTTGAGTAATAGCTGTTATTTGAGCTTTAATTTCTATCTCTTGAATTCTATATTGTTCAGCTTTTTCATATTTTTGAGTATAAATTGCTTTATTTTTTAGTTTTAAAATAGAGTTTAATTCTTTATCAAGTTCACGAGCAGCAAGAGGAAGTTGTGAATTTAATAAACGAACTCTAGAACCAGCTTCATCAATTAAATCAATAGCTTTATCTGGTAAAAAACGGTCAGATATATATTGATTTGCATATTTAGCAGCAATAGTTAAAACTTCATCAGACATTGTTAATTGATGATGTTTTTCATAACGATCTCTTAAACCAAATAGAATCTCAATTGTTTCTTCAACAGTGGGCTCTTTTACCATAACTGGTTGAAAACGACGTTCAAGGGCAGCATCTTTTTCAATATGTTTACGGTACTCTTCAATAGTAGTAGCACCAATACATTGTAATTCACCTCTAGCTAATGCAGGTTTTAATAAATTAGCTGCATCTATAGCTCCTTCAGCAGCTCCAGCACCAATCAATGTATGTACTTCATCTATGACTAAAATAATATTATTAGTATTTTTTATCTCATCCATAATACGTTTTAATCTTTCTTCAAACTCACCTCTATATTTTGTACCTGCAACTAAAAGACCTACATCTAAAGCAATAACAAGTTTGTCTTCAAGAATAGATGGAATATCTTTATTAATTATTTTTTGAGCAAGTCCCTCTGCTATAGCTGTTTTACCAACTCCAGGTTCACCAATTAATATAGGATTATTTTTTGTACGACGACCTAAAATTTGAATTACTCTTTCTATTTCTTTTTGTCTGCCAACTACAGGATCAAGAATATCTTTTATAGCTAATTCAGTTAAATTAGCACCAAATTCTTCTAAAGTTGGTGTTTTACTTTTAACTTGTATATTATTATTAATATCAGTATTAATATCAGATTCTTCTCCAAGCATTTGAATAATTTCAGCCCTAATTAATGAGATATCAATAGTAAAATCTTGTAAAACTTTTACTGCTACACCTTCACCTTCTCTAATTAAGCCCATGAGTAAGTGTTCTGTACTAATATAATTGTGTCCTAATTGTCTAGCTTCTTCCAAAGATAATTCTAATACATGTTTAGCTCTTGGAGTAAATGGAATCTCTATTGCAACAAAGCCTGAGCCATGACCTATTCTTCTTTCAACTTCAATACGAGCATCTTTAAGAGTTATATTCATAGATTTTAATATTTGAGAAGCTATTCCAGTTCCTTCACCAATAAGACCTAGCAATATTTGTTCCGTACCAACAAAATTATGTCCTAGTCTTCTTGCTTCTTCTTGAGCTAACATAATTACTTTAATAGCTTTTTCAGTAAAGCGTTCAAACATATAAATCTTATAGCTATAAAAATAGATTACCTTTAATAGTATATTATTATAACATAATAATATAAAAAATTAAAATTATTATAAAAAAAAAATTGACTAATATTATAAAGATTAAATATAATATAAATAAAAATTATCTAATTTATTTAATAATGATGAAAAAAAAAAATATATTTTTAAATTTAATAAAAATATTTGAAAAAAAAAATATGCGTATAAATTTATTTAATATAAAAGTTGGTGATAGTATAAAAATAAAAAGAATTATTCAAGAAGGAGATAAAAAAAGAATACAAATATCAGATGGTATAATTATATCAAAAAATAATACACAATTGAATACTACAATTACTCTTAGAAAAATAATTTATAATATTGGTATTGAAAGAATATATTTTTTGTATTCTCCTCAAATTATTAACATTGAAATAATACGTAGATTAAAAATTAAAAAATCTAAGTTATATTATTTACGAACTAAATTGAATAATTTGAATAAATTAAAATAAGTGAATAAATCAATAAATTCTTTATTAAAAGATCATATTTATTATATAAAGTAAATTTAGATTAGATTATTTATATATTTAAATAAAACAAGAAGAATTATAATGCTTATTGTTTTTAAGAAAAAAAAATATTACAGTCTTATAAAGATTTAAAAAAAAATTTTAGAGGTCGATGCCCGAGTGGTTAATGGGAGCAGATTGTAAATTTGCTGAATTATTCTACGTTGGTTCAAATCCAACTCGACTTAAAAAGATATTTATAAATATCTTTTATTAATTATTATCAGTTAAGTTATTTATATAAAAAAAATTATTTAATAATACCAATCATTTGAGAATTACTTTTACCAGGAGCAACCATTGGATAACAATTTTCTTCTTGCTTAACTAAACAGTTAAGCAGAATAGGTCCATTATAATTAGATACTAATTTTAAAATTTTTTCTAGATTTTTTCTAGATTTTATTTCTAAACCTAAAATACCAAATGATTGTGCTAATTTAATAAAATTAGGAGAACCTTTTTCCATATTTGAGTGAGAATATCTTTCATTATAAAAAGCTTGTTGCCATTGTCTAACCATTCCTTGCCATTTATTATTAATAATAATAATTTTAATTGGTAAATTATATAAAGATATAGTTGCTAACTCTTGTAAATTCATTTGAAAACTAGCATCTCCAGTTATACAAATAACTTTTTTTTTTAAATGAGCAATTTGAACACCAATAGCAGCGGGAAGACCATAACCCATTGTTCCTAAACCAGAACTAGAGATCCAGTGTCTAGGTAATACATTAATAAATTGAGCTGCCCACATTTGATGTTGTCCAACATCCGTTGTAAAATAAGCTTGAGAGTTAATTAATGAAATTTTATATAACACTTCTTGAGATGAAAGTGAATTAACACTTTGAGGTATTAATAATGGATATTGTTGTTTCCAAGATTTAATTCTTTTTTTCCAAGAACTTGTTTGTTCAGTATTTATATAAGAATCACTATATTTATTAAGATAAAATATAAAGTTACAAATTATTTGATTAATATCACCAATAATAGCAATTTGTGGAATTCTATTCTTTGCTACTTCTGCAGGATCAATATCTATATGAATAACTTGTGCATTACAAGCAAATTCATCTAATTTCCCAGTTACTCTATCATCAAAACGAGCTCCTAAAACTATTAATAAATCACATTCACTAACTGCAAAATTTGCATATGCTGTACCATGCATACCTAGCATACCTAAAGAAAGGTAGCTATTATCATTTATAATTCCTTTTCCCATTAATGTAGTTGTAATTGGTATTTGAAATATATTTGCAAATTTTTGAATAGATTTAGATGCATTAGAAATTATTGAGCCTCCACCTACATATAAGAGAGGCTGATTTGATTGTTTTATTAAATGTAAAATTTTTGAAAAATATTTTGTTGTATTAAAGGTTATAGGATTATAATTAAATAATATAAGTTTAAATCTAGAAATAAATTGATAAGAAAACATTTCAAGACCGACATCTTTAGGTATATCAATTAATACAGGACCAGGTCTACCATGATTAGCTATGTAAAATGCTTCTGACACAATTCTACTAATTTGTTTAGGATCTTTAACTAAATAAGAATGTTTCACAATAGGTAATGTAATACCAAATATATCAACTTCTTGGAAAGCATCAGTACCTATAAAAGGACGGCTTACTTGACCAGTAATAATTATAATCGGTATAGAATCTATTTGGGCAGTAGCTATACCTGTTACTAAATTAGTAGCACCAGGACCCGAAGTAGCAAAACAAATACCTGTATTACCAGAAGATCTAGCATATCCATCTGCTGCATGAATCACACCTTGTTCATGTCTACATAAAATATGAATAAGTAATTTTTTTTTTTCCCAATTAAATAATTCATCGTATATAGGAAGAATAGCACCACCTGGATATCCAAAAATATAAAAAACACCATTTCTAACTAAGCTATCCATTAAAGCAAAAGCACCTGTATTAAGAATAGACATAGAAACTCCAAAAAAAATAGTAATATATGTATATATATTAAGTTTATTATTTCTTATTAATAATAGATATATATTAAAATGTCAAGTAATATCTCTTTAAATTATTTTTTTATAAAAAAAAATAATTTTAATAATAGTTTTATATAGCTAGTTTGTTTATTTATTTATAAAATGTTATATCTATAAATAAATAATTGATTCAGTAACTCAGTTGGTTAGAGTAGGAGATTCATAAGCTCAAGGTCGCAGGTTCAAATCCTGCCTGAGTCATTTTATTTAATTTTAGAGAAGTGGCTGAGAGGTTAAAAGCTACAAATTGCTAATTTGTTGTATAATTATTATTATATCAAGGGTTCGAATCCCTTCTTCTCTTATTTTTATTTATTTACTATTTAAATAATCTATTATAATAATTGTATATTTAATGAGACTGTAATTTAATTGGTTAGAATATCGCCCTGTCACGGCGAAGATTACGGGTTCGAATCCCGTCAGTCTCGTTATTACTTATTATTAGACTTATACTTTATTAAAAAAAATATAAATAAACTATTTAATAAATATTTTCAATAAACATCAATTTATTTATATTTGATTAAAGACTTTTTATTATAAATTTATATAGATACTATAAAAAAAATATTTTGATATTTAATAAGTTATTACTATTCGATTTTAGATACAAAATTTAATCATATTTATATTTAACTATATTCATAATTATAACAAAACTTAATAAATTTAATAAAAATAATAAAAAAATTCCATTTTTTACATTTATATTAAGCCAAAAAATATTCATTATTAAAGTATTTATTGAAAAATTTTTTTCTAAATTACTTTTCCTAATTATTTCTATAGCGTAAGTTAATGGATTAATACAAGAAATAATTTGTAACCAATTTGGCATAAATGACAATGGAGCTAATGCTGTACTAGTAAATAATGTTGGCAAATTTATAAATAATGTTGTTAATGCAATAAATTCTATATGACCTGGTAAAATAAAAGCATTACATATACTAAAACCTGATATATTGACGATAATTAACGTATTTACAAATATATTAATTAAAAATTGACGTATAGTAAGTATTTTTCCAGTTTGATAAATGTTAAATACGATAATTATTAAAATTTGAATATGAGTAATTATCCAACCATGTATTATACATGAATAAATTAAAGAACTTTTATTTATTAGTGGTGATACAAGAATTCTATTAAAAAATCCAAATTCTCTATCAAATATTATAGGTAGTCCTGTATTAATAGCACTATTAAATCCTGTAAATATGATAATACCTGGATTTAAAAAATCTCTATATTGGATATTATATGTTTCAAATAGAGATATTGGAGCATTTTGAAAAAGTGCTCCAAATAATAATAACCATAATAATGGTTGTATTATATTAATAATAAAACTAAAAGGTCTTCTGTAAGTTTGCAAATATAATCTTTTTATTAAAATTCTTATTTCTTGATATATTAAACTCTTATTTATATTAAGTTTTATAATATTTTTCGGTATCAAATTATTAATTTTTTTTAACATTATTATGTTTATTTTGAGTATGTAATTACATTTATTATAATATTAATATATCAAATATTATATTTTTATTTCTTTAACATTATTTTTTTATAAATAAATTTATTTTGAATATAAAAAGATAGTATTAATTTAAAAAATAAATAAATTAAAATATATCAAAAAAATAAATTCTATTAAATAAAGATTAGATATTTATTAATCATTATTATTATTTTACTTCTATATCAACACCAGAAGTTATATTTAATTTCATTAATTGATCAATTATTTGAATAGAAAACTTATAAATATATATAAATTTAGTATATATTCTTACTTCAAAATGTTCTCTAGAATCTTTATCTATATGTGGTGAACGTAAAACACAATATATTCTACGTTGTGTTGGTAAAGATATAGGTCCTATAATTTTTACTTTTGTTTTATCAAATACTTCAATGATATATTTACATGAACGAAGTAATAATATATGATTATAGGTTTTTAATTTTATTTTAATTTTATTTTGTTGAATTTGATTTATCATTTTTTATTACAATTGGTTATGTTTAAATATTTTTAATATTATTCAACTACTATATTTTTTAAAAAAAATATAATAAATAATATAATCAATTAGTTTTATATTTATTTTTAATATCTATAATGAATAAAAGCTTTATTTGCTTCTGCTATTTTATGTGTTTGTTCTTTTTTTCTAATAGAGTTACTATTTCCATTAGCTGTATCTATAATTTCATTTGCTAATTTTATTATCATATTATTACCTATTCTTTGTATTGCATATATTACAATCCATCTTAAAGCTAAATTTATTCCTCTATAAGCTTTAACTTCTATTGGAACTTGATAAATAGATCCTCCTATTCTTTTTATTTTAACTTCTATTAATGGAGTAATATTAAGTATAGCTTTTTCTAAAATTAGTAATGGTTCTTTTTTTGTTTTATTATTTATAATATCTAATGATTTATAGATAATTTTTTGTGCCATTTCTTTTTTGCCATTTTTTAATATACGTGTAATTAACATACTAATTAGTATACTATTGTATATAGGGTCTGGAACAATACTATATTTTTTAGAAATATTACGTCTTGACATAACTTGTAATTATTATTTTGTATTTAAATTTGATAGTATCTGTATAATGCTTTATACAAAAAAAAATAAAACTATAAAAAAATAAATAAAAAATATATTATTATTATATAATTAAATATGATTGATAGATATTTATATATTATTAGTTTTTAAACTTATATTTTTTTATAAATTTTTTAATTCTACCTTCTACATCTATTATTTTTTGAGAATCTGTAAAGAAAGTATGATTACCTGACCAAATATCTACATGTAATATTTTTTTTGTTGATCCTACAGTCATAATATGATTTCCATCACAGTACACCTTAGACTTATTATACCATTTTGGATGTATATTTTTTTTTGGCATTAATTAATATATTTTATGTATAAATTTATTATTAAAATATTATAAATATATTTATATTATTATTAAAATTATCTTTTTGAATATTGTGGTGATTTTCTTGCTTTACATAATCCATATTTTTTTTTTTCTTTTATTCTTGCATCTCTTTTTAATAATTTTTTTGAATTTAACATTAACTTATGCTCAATATCTAAATAACATAGTGCTCTTGCTAAACCTAATTTAATAGAATTTGCTTGTCCCGCTAATCCACCACCTAAAACTTTAACATATACATCATATTCTTTATTTAAACCTAAAATATTTAATGGTTCAAAAGAAATTTTTAAATAATTTGGACTAAATTGTAAATATAGTTCTCCAGATAATCCATTGATTATTAGTTTACCTGATCCAGATATTAATTTTACTTGTGCTATTGATGTTTTTCGTTTTCCTGTTCCTAAATATATAATTTTATTGTTGTATAATATTGACATAATATTTGTATATATTTTAATTAATTTTTAAAGATATGAGAGTTTGTGATATACAAGGATATATTTTATCTTGGTAAATTTTTATTTTTTTAAATAATTTCTTATTTGAATTATTTTTTGGTAACATACCTTGTATTGCATGTTTTAAAATTTTATTAGGCATTCTTTCTTGAAGATTTTTAAATATTTCAATTTTTAATCCTCTTGATTTACCTGAATGTCTTTTATACGTTTTTTGTTCATATTTTTTTCCTGTTATGTATATCTTTTTAGAATTTATTATAATTATATTAATATTATTCTTTTTACAAGGTAAATACTCTATATTATGCTTATTGTATAGAATATGAATAATTTGACTACTTAATCTACCTAAATTTTTATTTTTTGCATCAATGATATACCAATATGGTAATATCTTATTATTTGTTATAATAGTTTTATTTTTATTCATATTATTAATATATATTTGATTAAAAATTATTTATAACTAAGATATAATATACATAAGTGAAAATTTTATATTGTAATAAAATAATATTGATTATATTAATTACAGAATAATTCTTTTAAAGTTTATTTATTAAAATTAATTATTATATAAGTTTTATTAGACTCGACGTTTTTTAGGTGGCCTACATCCATTATAAGGTAATGATGTAGTATCTTTAATTAATGTTATTTTTATTCCTATAGTTTGTATCCCTCTAATAGTACTCTCTCTACCAGCTCCTGGACCATTTATAATAATTTCTGTTTGTTTAATCCCATTTTTTATAGCTAATTCTGCTGCTTTCTCTGCTGCTATTTGCGCTGCAAATGGTGTTTTTTTTTTTGTTCCTTTAAAACCATTTATACCAGATGAAGACCAAGCTAAAGTATGACCTTGTAAATCAGTTATTGTGACAATAGTATTATTAAATGTTGATTGTATATAAGTAATTCCATTAACAACATTATATTTTTTTATTTTTTTATTTTCTTTAATTTGTTTAACCATGATATATTATAATTAAATTATTTTTATATTCTATTCTTTTAAAGATATCTTATTATTAAATATTATTTTTTTTATTGATTTAATAGTTTTAGCATTTGTTTTTGTTCTTTGTCCTCTTACGGGTAAATTCAGTTTATGTCTTTTTCCTCTATAAGATTTAATTTCTATTAATCTTCTAATATTTATTTTTTTTATTCTTTTTAAATCTATTTCTAATAGATATCTATCATTTAAAAAATTTTTAATTAAAATAATTTGTTGATCATTCAAATCTTTTACTTTAATATTGGATTCTATTTTGGTTTCTAATAAAATCTCTTTTGATCTTGATAATCCAATTCCATATATATGCATTAAACCAATATAAACTTTTTTATTTTTTGGTAAATCTACACCTTGTATTCTAATCATTTTTTACTATATTTTAAATTTTATTTTTTGATATTATAAATTTTATTTTTGTCTTTGTTTATGTTTTGGATTTTCACAAGTAATAATAATCTTTCTATATCTTCGAATAATGCAACATTTTTTACATATTTTTTTAATAGATACTCTAACTTTCATTATAATTTCTTTTATATATAATTTTATTAGTATAATTTATTTATTTTGATATTTCTATCTATGGCTATCTCTTTAAAAGTTCTTAAATTTTGTAATGTATTTATTACAGCTCTTGCATTATTTAAAATATTATTTGACCCTAATTGCTTAGCTAATATATTTTTTATACCAACTAATTCTAATATAATACGAGTAGAACCTCCAGCAATTATTCCCGAACCTTTAACTAAAGGTTTTAAAATAATTTTTGATGTTCTTGATGTTTTTTGAATAGGGTGAGGAATAGAGTAATCTTTAGTTAAAGGTATACTTATTATATTTTTTTTTGCATCTATAATACTTTTTTTTACTGCACTTATTACATCATTAGCTTTTCCTACTCCAACTCCAATTTTACTATTACTATTTCCAAGAACTAATATTATTCGAAAATTTATTTTTTTTCCTCCTTTAACTACTTTTGTAACTCGTTTTACTTGTATAACTTTTTCTTTCCAATTATTTTTTTCTTTATATATATATTTTTTTTGCTTCATAATAAAATCTTAAATATTTAAACTTTATATATTTTTTAAAAAATAATTCCTTCTTTTCTTATTGAATCAGCTAAAGCTTTAACTTGTCCATGATATATGTTTTTACCTCTATCAAATATTATTTTTTTTATCCCTTTTTTTTTTAATTTAATAGCTATATGTTTTCCTACTATTCTTGCATTAATACAACTTTTAAAAAACTTAATTTGATTTTTTATTTCTTTAGAAATTGTAGAGCAACTAGTCAATATATTATTATTTTTATTATCTATAATATTTGCATATATATGTTTATTTGATTTAAAGATGTATAATCTTATTATCTTATTATTAATTTCATGCATAAATTTTCTTTATTATATCTATTCGTAATTTAAAAAAATTTATTTTCCTGTTTTACCTATTTTTTTTCTCAATATTTCATTCTTATAGTGAATACCTTTTTTTTTATATGGTTCAGGAGGTCGATTTGCTCTAATAGTAGCTGCTACTTGTCCTACAATTTCTTTATTAATACCTTCTATTAATATAGTTGTATTATTTTTTATTTTTATATTTATATCTTTTTTAATATATATATATATTAAATGACTATATCCTATGTTTAAAATTAAATTATTATTTTTTATTTGAGATTTATAACCAAGTCCTTTTATAATTAGTTCTTTTATAAATCCTTTTGATACTCCTATAATCATATTATAAATAATACTTCTTGAAAATCCATATAATTCTTGTGCTTTTTTTGTATTTTCTTTTGTAGTTAATTGAATAATATCTTTTTGTCTATTTATTATTAATAATTCAGAAATAATAAATGATAGTTTACCTTTATCTCCTATTATAATTATTATAGAATTATTAATTTGAATTTTAACATTAACTGGAATAATTATTATTTTTTTACCTATTTTTGACATAATTATTTTTAATTATTTCTATTTTTTTTAATTACCATATATAAAATAAAACTTCTCCACCTAATCTAAATTGTCTTGCATTTTTATCTGTCATAATACCTTTTGAAGTTGAAATTATAGCAATACCAATTCCTCCTAAAACTTTTGGTAATTTTTTATAACTAGTATACACTCTTAATCCTGGTTTACTAATTATTTTTAATTCAGTAATAATAGATTGTTGATTTTTTTTTTTATATTTAAGCAAAACTAATATACTATTATTTATTTTTTTTTTTTTTTCTTTAAAGTAATATACAAAACCTTCTTCTTTTAAAATTTTAATAATATTTTTAACAATATTAGTTGTAGGTATTTGTACTATTCTATGTTTTGCTAAATTTGCATTTCTAATTTTTGTAAGCATATTAGAAATAATATTGTTGATCATAATATTCTTGTTTATTTACTATAAATTTTATTTATATTTTAAATGGCATTCCAAACTTCTTTAATAAAGCTAAACCTTCTTCATCATTATTAGCTGTAGTTACAATAGTAATATTCATACCTCGTATTTTATCTACTTGTTCATAATTAATTTCTGGAAATACTAGTTGTTCTTGTAATCCTAAATTATAATTACCTCGACCATCAAATTGCTTTGAATCAATTCCTCTAAAATCTTTTATTCTAGGTAATGATAAATTAATTAATTTATTTAAAAACTCATACATTATTTTTTTTCTTAAAGTTACTTTTAAACCTATCTCCATGTTTTTTCGTGTTTTAAAACTTGCTATTGATTTTTTTGTTTTAGTAATAATAGGTTTTTGTCCTGTTATAGAAGAAAGCTCTAAAATAGATCTATTAATAACTTTATTATTATATATAGATTCTTTTATCCCTCTATTAATGATTATTTTTAAAATCTTAGGTACTTCATGAATATTTTTATATTTAAATTCTTTGATAAGTTCAAAAAAAAATTGTTGATTATAATTGTTTTTTAATAAATTAATCATATCTGAATTATTAAATTCTATTTATTTTATAATACAGATTATTATAATTATATATAATTTTTTTTTATATTTTTTAATATAAATGGGCTATTATAAACTAATATAATTATTATTATATTGCGTTGTTTACTATATTTAAACTACTTCTAAAGCTAATGATATAATTTTTGTAAATTTTTTATCTCTTAATTCCTTTGCTATTGGTCCTAATATTCGTGTACCTTTAGGATTATTATCTTTATTAATTAACACTGCTGCATTATCATCAAAACGTATACTTGTTCCATCTAATCTTTTTAATGTTTTTTTAGTTCTTACAATTACTGCTCTCACGATATTTGACCTTTTAATTAACATATTAGGAGATGCATTTTTAACAACTCCTATTATAATATCTCCTATTTTAGCATATTTGGGATTATTACTGCCTAATATATTAATACACATGATAATATTTGCTCCACTATTATCAGCTATTTTTAAATAAGTTTGTATTTGTATCATTAATTTTGTATTAAATAGCTTATTTTCCAATGTTTATATTTACTAATAGGCCTTGTTTCTTCTATCTTTACTTTATCACCTATTTTATATTTATTAAATGGATCATCTACATAAAATTTATGAGTTTGCTTTATTTTTTTTTTATATTTTTTATGAGAAATCACTCTTTTAACTCTAACTATAACCGTTTTATTCATTTTATTACTAAAGACTATTCCAAATTTTTCTTTTATTGACATAATATTTTATTATATTTAATTTATTCAATTGAAGTATTTGCGATATTTTATGTTGAATTTGTTTTATTTTATGTCTATTTATATTTTGTTTAGTTATTTTTTTTATTTTTAAAAAAAATAACTGTTTTTTTAATTTTGTTATTTCCGCTTTTGAATTACTAATATCTATTAATAATTGATTGTTTTTTAATATCATAATAATTCAAAAAGTATATTATTTTTAGTTATTTTTAGTTATAAATTTAGTTTTTATAGGTAATTTATGAGAAGCTAATTTAATGATTTTTTTTGCTATATTTTCACTTATTCCTGAAATTTCAAAAATAATATGACCTGGTTTAATTACAGCAACCCAATATTCTGGGAATCCTTTACCAGAACCCATTCTTGTTTCAGCAGATCTTATTGTAATTGGTTTATCTGGAAAAACTCTTATCCATAATTTATATTTTTTTTTTATATATTGAGTAATAGTTTTTTTTGTTGCTTCAATTTGTCTAGCAGTTAACCAACTAGGTTCAAGTCCTTGTAAAGCATATTCTCCAAATACAATAATATTACCTCTACTTGCTTTTCCTTTTATACGTCCACGATGTTGTTTTTTAAATTTTGTTTTTTTAGGACTCAGCATAATTAATTATATTATATTTTTTCTAATAGTTTTTTACTTTTAAATAACCATACTTTTGTACCTAATATACCATATCTAGTATAAGCTCGTGTATACCCATAATCAATATTTGCTCTTAATGTCTGCAATGGGACTCGACCTTCACGTATCCATTCTTTTCTTGCTATCGTTGCGCCATTTAATCTACCTGAAATTTGAATTTTAATTCCTTTTATACTAGATTTACTTATTTTTTGAAGACTTTGTTTTATTACTCTTTTAAACGCTATTCTTTTTTCTAGTTGTTGAGAAATCCATTCACTTAATAATATAGCTCTTTGATCTAAATTAGATATTTCAATAATATTAATTTTAATTTTATTTATAGTTTTTAATTTTTTAACTAAATTATTTTTTATATTTGTAATATTTGTTTTTATTATTCCTAAAATTATTCCTGGTCTTGCTATATGTAAATTTATTTCTATTTGATTTAATCTTCTAATAATTTGAATATCTGCTATATTGGATTTATAAAATAACTTTTTTAAATATGATCTCATTATAAAATCTTCTTTTATAAATTGAGAATATGTTCTCATATTTGAAAACCATAATGATTTATATGATTGATTAATTATTAATCTAAAGCCTAATGGATGTATTTTTTGTCCCATTGTATTTTAAAGTTACTTTTATTGTATTTCTATTTTAATTGTAATATGACAAGTTAATTTATGTATTAAAAATGTTTTACCTAATGCTCTAGGCCGAAATCTTTTAATAGTTGGTCCTTTATTTATAAAAGCTTCTTTTATTAATAATCTATTTTTATTAATCATATTATTCGTTTTTTGTGAAAGATTATTTAATGCTACTTCTAATAATTTAATTATAATTTTACATGCTTTATAAGGCATAAAATCTAATATTAATTTAACTTCAGAATAATTTTTTCCCTGTATTTGCTTTAATACTCTTTGTGATTTATAAGTTGATAATTTTATATATTTAGCATTTAAAGAATATTTAATTTTATTAGTATCTATCATATTTACTTTTTATTTTATATATAATTTTTAATAGTTTAGTTATATACGAATTTAGTAAATTTAAAATTTATAATATATAAATTATTTTAAAACAAATTAATTTTATAATTTTGCATTAATGTTATCATAACTTTTTTACATTTTAATATTTTACGTTTAACTTTTTTTTTAGTTTTTTTTTTACAAGGAGAATTTATTATATTAATGGTTTGAATTTGTACATCAAATATATACTCTATAATTTTTTTTATTTCATTTTTATTACTTGTTCTTATAACATTAAAAGAATAAATATTATTTTTTATTATTTTTTCTGTTATAATAGGCTGTTTAATAATATCTATTATTTGTTCTATTGTATTTGTAATAATCATATCTTTTTAATTATATTATTTATTAATTTTTTTTAAAGCACTTTTAGTAAATAATATTATATCAGCTTTAAGTAAAACTAATATGTTCATACTCATTACTTCAATAAGCTTAACATAAATTAAATTTTTAAATGATAAATTTAATAAATTTGTTTTTTTATTTATAACTAATAATATATTTTTTTTATTTTTTGTATAAATTCCTAATTTATTAATTTCTTTTATAGCTTGTTTAGTATAAGGTTTTTCTGGTTTAATTAATATTTCATTTATAATAAATATGTTATTAGCTTTATTATATAATGCTATATTTATTGCTATTTTTTTTTCTTGTTTATTTAATTTAGATTTATATATTTTTTTTTTAGGCCCAAAAATTACTCCTCCTCCTTTCCATAATGGTGATCTATTTGATCCTGCTCTAGATCTGCCTGTTCCTTTTTGTCTCCATGGTTTTTTTCCTCCTCCTCTAACTTCACTTTTATTTTTTGTATGAACATTTCTTATTCTATAGTGTGTTAAATCTTGTTTAAGAGATTTATGTACTAAATACATTCGTTTATTTAGATTATTATTTATAATTAAATATAATAATTTAGAATTAATTATATTATTTTTATATATAATTGGACAACTTATTTGTTTTATAATAGACATTTTGTTATAAATATTAGCTGTTATTAAATATAAAATTTTATTTTTTTTTAATTAAATAATATTAATATTTTATTTAAATTATATTTTTGTATTTTAAATAATTATACAATATATAATAAATATATAATTAATATTTAATATTACTTTTAATTATTTACAAGATATTTAAATATTATTATTTATTTTTATATAAATTTTATAAAATATTATAGTATAAATAATCATTTTTAATATATTTTTTTAACTTAATAAAAAAAAGAAAAAAAAGAGAGGATGGGATTTGAACCCATGGAACTTAAAAGTTCATCTAATTTCAAATTAGAAGTAATAAACCAACTCTACCACCTCTCTATAAAAAAAATATTTAATTAGAGTTAATTAATTTTGATACTATCTCTATATATTATAGTATTATATTTTTAGAACTATATAATATATTTAAACTTCAATAATATTGAATTAAATATATAATTATGATATATTAGGATCTAATTTAATCTAATCATTGCGGAGTAGAGCAGCCTGGTAGCTCATCGGGCTCATAACCCGAAAGTCAATAGTTCAAATCTATTCTCCGCTATTTTTTTATTATTTTAATTTTAAAAAATTAAACAAAAATAATGTAATAAAAAGTTTTAATTATAATAATATGTTTACAGATAAATAATTCTAATTAATAATCTAATTCTCAATATTTAAATAATATGAATATATTATTTTTTTATAATACTTATTTCAAAACTACTATGTATTACTTTAAATTGTTATTATATAATTATTTAACTAATAAAATATTATTTTTATATTTTTAACTTATATGTATAAATTAAAAACTAATCATTCTGTAAACAAACGTTTTAAAACTACTAATCGTTATAAATTCTTGAGACGTAAAGCATCAAAAAATCATTTACTTCAAAAAAAAAATAGTAAAAGAAAACGTTATTTGTCTAAAAAAAATATTCTTAAATTTAGTGATTATTCTAATATTATTCATAATTTACCTTATCGCTATTAGCAATATATTATTAATAATATAAAAATTAAAAACTAATTTAATTTTTATAAATATTTAAAATTATTATAATAAATAGATATAATTCTATTATAGATTATAACATATAAATAGTAATAAATCTGTATATAAATTAATTATTATTTAATTTCTTTAAATATACGATGAGAATTACAAAAAGTACAAAATTTTTTTAATTCTAATTTATGCGGAGTATTCTTTTTGTTTTTACAAGTTGTATATATAGAACTATATTTTTTATTTGTTTTTTTTGATATATTTTTTTGTTTATTTCTACAACTGCATTCTAATGTAATGATAAAACGTGATCCTTTATTTTTTTTCATACATTATATTTTATAAATATATTAAATAATTTATACTATTGTATATATTATCATAATAATATAAAATAATTTAAAGTTTATAATTATCTTTAAAGTAATTTTTATAATATAATAGAATATATGCCTCAAATAAAATCTAATATCAAAAGTCATAAAATAACATTAAGAAATAAACATCTTAATAATCAATACAAATTAGCAATTAAAATAGCAATTAAACAATATCTAATTAATATAAAAAATAATAAAAATAAAAATATTTATCAAAATTACCTAAATATAGTTTATAAAAAAATAGATAAAGCTGTAAAAAAAAATTGTTTACATAAAAATACCGCATTAAGAAAAAAAAACAGATTAAATAAAATAAAAAATAAAATTATTATGAGAATAAATCAATAATCTAATTAAAGATTTTGTATAAAAATTTTAATTTTACTTAAAAAATATTAAAAGTCTATATTACTATTCTATTTATATTTATATTTATATTTTTTATTGCTATATTGTAATATTTATATGGAATTTATTATGTTAAAAAAAAAAAATTTTATATCTTTAATACCCGATTTAGCTAAAATACAAATAAAAAGTTTTCGTTATTTTTTAGAAAAAGGTTTAGTAGAAACATTAAATTCTTTTACAACTATTACTGACTCTACAGGTAAATTAAAATTATCTTTTTTTGGTAAAGATTATAAGTTAAAGTTTCCTCGCCATAATATTCGTAAAGCAAAAAACTATGATAGAACCTATAGTGCACAATTATATATTCCCTCTAAGCTAACAAGAAAAGATATAGAATTAAAAAAAAAACAAAAAGGAATTAATCATAATAATTTTTACAAAAGTTTAAATAAATATAAAAAAAGACAAATTTTTATTGCTGATTTACCTCTTATGACAAATAAAGGAACTTTTATTATTTCTGGAATAGAAAGAATTATTATTAATCAAATTATTAGAAGTCCTGGTATTTATTATAAAAAAGAATTAGATAAAAATAATAAGATAATATATAGCGCAAGTTTAATTTCTAATAGAGGATCTTGGCTAAAATTTGAAATTGATTCAAAAGATCAAATGTGGGTAAAAATTGATAAAACATATAAAATTAATGCATATGTATTTCTAAGAGCTATTGGCTTAAGCAAACAAGAAATTAAAACAAAATTAAATCAATATTTTTTTATAATTGAAAGTTCTAATAAATATGAGAACAAAGAATTATATAAAGAAATAAAAAAATATTCTGTTGAAGAAATTACAGATGAAGAAGCTTTATTAATTGTTTATAGTAAACTACGTCCTAATGAGCCTTCAACTATTTTGATAGCTAAACAAATGCTATATTCTCGTTTTTTTGATTATAAAAGATATGACTTAGGTGAAGTTGGTAGATACAAAATAAATCAAAAATTAAATTTACAAATTCCTCAAAATTTCAGAGTATTGTCTCCTCAAGATATTATTTTAGCCATTAATTATCTTATCAATATTAAAAAACAAAATATAGGAACTTTTGATGATATTGATCATCTTGGGAACCGAAGAATTCGATCTGTAGGAGAACTTTTACAAAATCAAATTCGTATAGGAATTAATCGTTTAGAAAAAATTATTCGTGAACGTATGATAATATGTGATCTTGATTCTTTAAGCTTATCAAATTTAATTAATCCTAAACCTTTAATTACATCAATTAGAGAATTTTTTGGATCTAGTCAATTATCTCAATTTATGGATCAAATAAATCTTCTTTCTGAATTAACACATAAAAGAAGAATAAGTTCTCTTGGACCTGGAGGCTTAAATAAAGATAGAGCTGGTTTCACAGTAAGAGATTTACATTCTAGTCATTATGGCAGAATTTGTCCTATTGAAACACCTGAAGGTCCTAATGCAGGATTAGTAGGTTCATTAAGTATGTATGCAAATATTAATAAATATGGTTTTATTGAAACACCTTATCATCCAATTAAGAATTCAAAAATACTTAAAAAAAAAAAATTACTATACATAACTGCTGACCAAGAAGATAAATTAAAAATTGTTGCAGCAGATATAATATTAAAAAAAAATACTTATATAAAAAAAAAATATATTCCTATTAGATATAATCAAGAATTTACTACTTCTACAAAAAATCAAATAGATTATATTGCTATATCTCCTATACAAATAATATCAGCTGCTACATCTTTAATACCATTTCTAGAACATAATGATGCAAATCGTGCATTAATGGGCTCAAATATGCAAAGACAAGCTGTTCCTTTATTATATCCTAAAAAACCTATTATAGGTACAGGACTAGAATACAAAATCGCTAACGATTCAGGAATGATAATTTTTAGTAGAACAAAAGGCTTTGTACACTATGTATCTGGAATTAAGATAGGAATACAAAATATTAAAGGTCAAATTATACATTATAGATTAAAAAAATATTATCAATCTAATCAAGATACTTGTATTAATCAAAGACCAATTGTTTGGCCTGGAGAAAGAATATTAAAAGGACAAATCATTGCAGATGGAGCATCAACAGATTGTGGTGAGATAGCATTAGGACAAAATATTCTCATTGCATATATGCCATGGGAAGGATATAATTATGAAGATGCTTTTTTAATTAGTGAAAAATTAATTTATAATGATTTATATACTTCTATACATATTGAAAAATATGAACTTGAATGTCGTCAAACTAAATTAGGTTTTGAAGAAATTACACGTAATATACCCAATATTAATAATTCTTCAATTACTTTACTTGATAAAAATGGTATAATTATGATTGGTTCATGGGTTAATTCTAATGATATCTTAGTAGGTAAAATTACTCCTAAAAAAGAATCTCGTCACATACCTGAAAATAGATTACTTAAAGCTATATTTGGTGATAACATAAAAAATGTTCAAGATACTTCTTTAAGATTACCAAATGCAACTGAAGGAAGAGTTATTAATATAAAAATTTTAAAAAAACAAGATGATAATGAAATCCCTCTTGGAGTTAATACAATTGTCAGAATATATATAGCACAAAAAAGAAAAATTCAAGTTGGAGATAAGATGGCTGGTAGACATGGAAATAAAGGTATTATATCACGAATATTACCAAAACAAGATATGCCTTTTTTACCTGATGGTCATTCTATTGATATTATACTAAATCCTTTAGGTATTCCTTCTAGAATGAATGTAGGTCAATTATTTGAATGTTTATTAGGTATAGCTGGTAAATATTTACATAAAAGATTTAAAATTATTCCTTTCGATGAAAAATATGGTCAAGAAGCATCTAGAACATTGATAAATAATAAACTAAAACAAGCTAGTATAAAAACTGGTAAATCATGGTTATTTAATTTACATTATCCTGGTAAAATAATTTTAATAGATGGTAGAACAGGCGAATACTTTGATAATCCTATTACTGTTGGAGAAGCATATATACTCAAATTAGTACATCTAATTGATGATAAAATACATGCTAGATCTACAGGTCCTTATTCACTTGTAACTCAACAACCTTTAGGTGGACGTGCGCAACATGGTGGACAGAGATTAGGGGAAATGGAAGTCTGGGCATTAGAAGCTTTTGGTGCAGCATATGCTTTACAAGAATTACTTACAATTAAATCTGATGATATACAAGGTCGTAATGAAACTTTAAATGCTATTATAAAAGGAAAACCTCTTCCAAAACCTGGTACCCCTGAATCATTTAAAGTATTAATGCATGAATTACAATCTTTAGGTTTAAATATTTCTATTCATCAAATAAAATATAATAATAAATAATATTATTATATATATATTTACTAGATATAAAATATAAAATTAATTTAAATTATTTTTATACAAGTATATATATTTTAATTAATTATTATATAAATAATTAAAATATAAAAATATATTAATATAAATTATAATCTTTTAAAATTTAAAGTAAAAGACTCTATTTAAATAATAAAAAATTATATAATCATTAATTATTAAAATATAAAAATTAATCTATTTATGAAAAATTATTTATCTAAGATTTATTTTTCTAATAAAGTTATTGATAAATCTGAACTTAAGAAAATAATTACTTGGGCTTTTAAAAACTATGGTATTGCTAGTGCTTCTAATCTAATAGATAAACTAAAAAACTTAGGTTTTTATTATTCAACAAAAGCTGGCATTTCTTTAAGCTTAGAAGATTTACGTATTCCTCCAAGTAAAAAAAAATTATTAAAAAGAACACTAAAATCTATTAAAGATACTGATAAGAATTATAAAACAGGAAAAATTACTACTGTTGAGAAACTTCAAAAAATTATTGATACTTGGAATTATACTAGTGAAGATCTAAAAAGAAAAGTTATAGAATATTTTAAAAATATTGATCCTTTAAATTCTATTTATATGATGGCTTTTTCGGGAGCAAGAGCAAATATCTCTCAAGTTAAACAGTTAGTTGGAATGAGAGGATTAATGGCTGACCCACATGGTCAAATTATAGATTTACCAATTTTTCATAATTTTCGTGAAGGTTTAACTATTACAGATTATTTTATTTCTGCTTATGGTGCAAGAAAAGGATTAGTCGATACAGCCTTAAGAACAGCTGATTCTGGTTATCTAACTCGTCGTTTAGTAGATGTTGCTCAAGATGTTATTATATGTAAAAATAATTGTAAAACTTATAATGGTATTTGGTTAGAAGAAATGGTTGAAAATCAAGAAACTTTAATTGCATTAAATCAAGCCTTACTTGGTAGAATTTTAGCCGAAGATATTATAGATTTTGATAATAATACTATCATTGCTACAATAAATCAAAGTATTGATATATTATTAATCAAAAAAATTAAGAATTTAAATTTACATAGTATTTTAGTTCGTTCTCCTTTAACCTGTTCATCTATTAATTCTATTTGTCAATTATGTTATGGCTGGAATTTAGCTCATAATAAAATTGTTAATTTAGGTGAAGCTGTAGGTGTCATTGCTGCTCAATCTATTGGTGAACCTGGTACACAACTTACAATGAGAACTTTTCATACAGGAGGTATATTTACTGGTGAACTATCTCAAAACATTATTTCTAATATGAATGGAATAGTAAAATATAATAAAAATGTTATTTTAGTTACAACACGTAATAGATATGGTGAAAATGTTGTACTAGTAAATTCCGATTGCACTATTACAATTTTGAATTATACTGGTCAACAAAAAAAAATTTTTATATTAAAAGGCTCATTACTTTTAGTTAAACATAATGAAAATATTAAAAAAGGAACAATTTTAGCTAAATTTTTTTTACATAATAAGATATCAACAGAAAAAGCACAAAAAACAATAATTGCTGATTTTTCTGGTAGTATATATTTTGAAAATTCTTTAATAACTCAAAAAAAATTTATTCATAATATTAAAAAAGATATTGTAATATGGGTATTATCAGGTGAAGTTTATAATTTACCTAAATTAACTAAATTAATAGCTCTAAATAATCAAATAGTAAAAAAAAATGATTTATTAGCATGCATAGAAATTTTGAATTATTATGATGGTAAAATTTATATTACTAAAAATAGATTATTCTCTTCAAAGTTATTAATAGTAACATCTTCTAAATTATACACTAATTTAAAAGTATCTATTAAAAAAATTAATGAATATAAAAAATATTTTATAGAAACTACCTATGGTGATAAATTTATTTTGAGATGTCAACCAAATAAAAAAATTTTACATAAACAAATCATTGGAGATTTGATTTCAACTGCATATAATACTCAAACAGGTGGAATTATTAAATATCTTAATTTATCTATATCTAAAAGTGATCAACAAAATTTTTATAATATTCATGGTTCAGGATATATTCTTTGGATTCCTGAAGAGACTCATATAGTCAATAAAGATAGTTCTTTACTACTCATTAATCAATTAGGTGTAATTGAAGCTGGAACAGAAATAATAAAAAATATTTTTGCTAATAATTCTGGATTTTTAAAAATTATTAAAAAAGATGGTATAATCAAAGAAATTATTATAAAACCATGCCAATTAATTGAAATTAATTTAACAAATAAATATTTAAATAAATATAAAGGTTTTTTAAGACCTGGTGAAAATCTATTACAACAAATTAATACAAACAAATTAGTTTATTGGGAATATGTTAAAATTCTAAATAAACACTTTATACTTTTAAGACCAGTAATAATTTACTCTGTACCAAAAAAACAATTATTACTAGAATTTTCTAAACAATCTTTTGCAACTGAAACCGTTAATTTAAAATTAGTTCGTAGAACTAATTTTAAAGATGGAGAAAAGATTAAATCCATTAATAATGTTACTTTAATTTTAACTCATCTAATTATTGAACTACAAGATAAAAACGCTACTTATAAATGTTATATGCAACTTCAAATATTTAATAAATTTAATAAAAATTATTATTTTTTAATTAAATTTATTACAGCTGATTTTCTAAATATTAAAGAAAATCTTTTTCATGAAACTGAAACAAATAATTTATACACCAAGACTTCTATGTTAATTAATGATGGAGAATATATAACATCAGGTTCAATAATCTCTAAAACTAATATTTTCTCTTCTATCTCTGGTAGAATTACATATCAAGAAAAAACTAAAAATTTCAATAAACGTATACTTATACTAAGTAAATATAATATAAAAAAAATTAATATAACTAATAAGAAATTGATTAAAGTTAAAATTAATAACTATATTCATGCTGGTGATGAAATTGCAACCAATGTAATTACAAATTTTTCAGGAAAAATTATTGCTATACAAAATAAACAAATTATTTTAAGAATAGGGCAACCATATTTGATTTCTTCTGGCTCTTTAATTCATATCTTTAATAATGACTTAATTAAAAAAGGTGAAAACATTGCAACTTTAATTTTTAAAAGATTTAAAACTAGTGATATTATTCAAGGTTTACCACGAATAGAAGAAATTTTAGAAGCTAGAAAAAAAATAAAGCCATTATTTAATCCTCACTCTATTTTAGAAAAAAAATTTACATCTTATTTTAAACAAGGCTTAAATATATTAAATGCTACTAAATTAAGTATAATTGAAATACAATTTTTTTTAATTAAAGAGATTCAATCTGTTTACCAAGCACAAAAAGTATATATTTCTGATAAACATATTGAAGTTATTGTTAAACAAATGACTTCAAAAGTTAAAATAAAAAATAGTGGTGATACTGAATATTTACCAGGAGAATTAATAGATTTGCAAAAAATAGAATCTATTAATAAATCTTTAAATAAAATTAATAAAAATCAAGCATCTTATTCACCAATCTTATTAGGTATTACTAGATCTTCTTTAAATACTAATAGTTTTATTTCAGCTGCAAGTTTTCAAGAAACAACAAAAGTACTCACAGAAGCAACGATGCATAATAAATCAGATTGGCTCAAAGGATTAAAAGAAAATGTTATTATTGGAAGATTAATTCCAGCTGGTACTGGATTTAATACTTATAATAAAAAAAATATTTAGTAAAAAGAATACTAAAATATATAATTTTTACTTTACTTTCAATATTTTTTATTTAAATCGATAATTTATTTATATTTTTATTTATATCTTATTTTTGTTATTTATGTCAAGAATTTCTTTAAAAGAGTTATTAAAATCAAATGTTCATTTTGGACATAAAGTTAAAAGATGGAATCCTAAAATGTTCCCTTATATTTATACTGAACGTAACGGTATACATATTATTGATCTTGTACAAACAGCCCAAATGTTAAATGATGCATATATATTTGTCAAAAAAGCTTCACAAGAAAGAAAAAGATTTTTATTTTTAGGTACAAAACGTCAAGCTGCTAATATAATTGCTCAAGAAGCTATAAGATCTAAATCATTTTATATTAATCAAAGATGGCTTGGTGGAATGTTAACAAATTGGTCTACTATTAAAACTAGAATTAATAGATTAAATGAAATAGAACAACAAAATGAAAAAGGTTTATTAGAAATATTACCTAAACAAGAAGTTCAAAAAATTACTAAAGAGCTTAATAAACTTCATAAATATTTAAATGGAGTTAAATATATGAATAAATTACCTGATATAGTAGTTATTGTAGATCAAAAAAAAGAAATTATAGCTATAAAAGAATGTATAAAATTAGGTATTCCAACTATTTGTATATTAGACACCAACTGTAATCCAGAAATAGTTAATATACCTATACCAGCAAATGATGATGCAATTAGATCTATAAAATTAATTTTATCTAAAATATCTGATGCAATTTTAGAAGGCAAAGTTTTTTAATTGTTTTAATAAACATATAAATAAATACTTTTTTATCAATACTGTATTACTATATTTATGCTAAAAAAAGAATTTATAAAAAGAATTAAAGAATTACGTTATATAACTAAAGCTAGTTTAATAAACTGTAAAAAAGCTTTAAACACTTCTAATTATCAAATTAATATAGCGATAGAAATTCTTAAAAAAGAAAAATTAATTTTTGCGAATAAAAAGTTAAATAAATTAACAACTGAAGGATTAATTAAAAGTTATATTCATAATGGTTCTAAAATAGGTGTAATTATTGAACTAAACTGTGAAACTGATTTTGTTAATAGACAATTTAAATTTCACGAACTCGCAAAAAATATTACAATGCAAATTGCTTCATCGAAATCTATTAAATATATATCTGAAAATAATATTCCAAATAATATTATTATATATGAAAAAAAAATTGAACTAAAAAAAAAAGATTTAATACACAAGTCTTTTAATATAAAAGCTAAAATTACTAAAAATAGAATTAAAAAAAAATTTAAAAAATTATCTTTAATGAATCAAGCTTTTATAAAAAAGAAAGAAATAACTATCGAAGAACTAATAAAAGAACATATTACTTTATTTAATGAGAATATAAGAATTAAACGCTTTGAACGATTTATACTTGGTGAAAATTTAAAATAGATTAAAATTAAATTAATTATAGTCTATATTTCATTTAATTTTAATAATATATTATAATTAATAGATTTAAAAGAAATATTTTTAGAATATCTTTACTTATTATTAATTTTTAATAAGTAAAAAAATCATATCCATACTGCTCAATTTTATCTGCTGTTGTTATATCTCCAGTATATATGATTTTACCTGCACGCATGATATGTACATATTGAGGTTTAATATAGTTAACTAATTTTTGATAATGTGTAATTAATAATATTGCATTATTTTTATTTATAAAATTATTTATATTATTTGCAATATATTTCAATGCATCAACATCTAATCCAGAATCTATTTCATCAAGTATAGATAATTGACTTTGTAGTAAAAACATTTGTAAAATTTCATTTTTTTTTTTCTCTCCACCAGAAAAACCTTCATTAAGATGTCTATTTAAAAATTTTATATCTATATCAAGTATATTTATTTTTTTATTAATTAATTCAAAAAAAGATAAAGGATCTAATTCTTTTTTATTTATTCTTTTTTGTTTAGAATTATATACTAAACGTAAAAAATCAATATTACTTACACCTGGTACTTCTACAGGATATTGAAACGCTAAGAATATTCCTTTATGAGATCTATTTTCTGGTTCTTCATGAGTAATATTTTCATTATTAAAAAAGATATTTCCTTTTGTTACTTTATAATCTGGATGACCAGCTATAATTTTAGCTAATGTACTTTTACCAGATCCATTTTTTCCCATAATAATATGAGTTTCTCCACGTTTTATTAATAAATTTAATCCCTTTATAATAGATTTATTATTTATACTTACATATAAGTCTTTAATTTTTAACATTATTAATTTTTCCATATTAAAATATTTAATTTATAAAATTTTTAAATTTCAGATTTAATAAAATAAATTAATATATATTCATCTATAAATAAATAATCAATTAAATAATATAAATAATTTATTTTATATATAGTAATACTTATTCTTATTAATTATAACATTTTTTTTAATTTATTTAATTAATTATAACCTATAACAAAAAAATTATAAATACAATATATTCAATAAATTAAAATTTTATTTTTTTATTTTAAAAAAATAGCTAATAGAAGGACTTGAACCTACAATCTGCTAATTACAAATTAGCTGCTCTACCAATTAAGCTATACTAGCATTAGTATTAAATCTGTTCACAGATTATTCAATACCACAAAATAGTATATAACATAAAAAAAATAAAATACTAAATTTAGTTTAAAACAGATTATTATCAATATAATATTATATATTAACTTTTAATATATAATATAAACAAATTATATTTTAATAGATAATAAAATTAAAAATTTATAGATAAAATAATATAAAAATAATAATAAATATTCTATTAGAATAAATTCAACTAAAAAATAATATATTTTTTTATTTATATAATTGACAAAATTAATCAATATATATTTAATGTTATAATAATTTATAATAGAAATTAAGATTATTAATTAAAAATAGTTAAGGTTAAATAAAAAAATAATTGAGAAATAAATCTATATTAAATCAATTAATCAAATATTCTAAAATTCGTTTAATAAATTTAAAAGGACAACAAATAGGAATATATTCCTCTAATGAAGCATTTAAAATTGCTATAAATCAAAAATTAGATTTAATAATAGTTAATGATAAATTAGATCCTCCTGTATGTAAAATAATAGATTATGGAAAATATAAATTTACTAAAAAAAAAAAAAATAAAAAAATAAAAAAAATACAACATAATATAGAAGTTAAAGAAGTAAAAATGCGATATAAAATTGATAATCATGATTATAAAGTAAAATTAAGTCAAATATTACGTTTTTTACAATATGGAGACAAAGTAAAAGTAACAATTATTCTCAAAGGAAGAGAAATACAACATTTTCATCTTGCATTTAAACTACTTGAAAAGATAATTAAAGATCTTAATAAGACATCAATAGTTCAACAAAAACCTATTGAAGATGGAAAAAATATTATTATGATTTTATCTCCACATAAAAAAATAGCTATTGATTAAAATATATTTAACTCAATATAAAAATATAATAAATTAATTATTACTAAATATTTTATATTTAACATTATAAGGAACTAAGTATATGTCTCGTTATACAGGACCTAAAATAAAAATATCAAGAAGATTAGGTAATTTACCTGGATTAACTCGTAAAATATCTAAAAAAATATCACCTGCTGGAGAACATGGACAACAATTAAAAAAACAATCAGAATATGCTTTGCGATTAAAAGAAAAACAAAAATTAAAATTTAATTATGGTTTAAATGAAAAACAATTATTAAATAATATTAAAATAGCAAAAAAAATAAAAGGGCCAACAGGAATTATTCTACTTCAAATGTTAGAAATGAGATTAGATAATATTATTTTTAGATTTGGTTTAGCACCTACAATACCTGCATCAAGACAGCTAGTAAATCATAAACATATTATTGTCAATAATGAGATATTGTCTATATGTAGTTATCAATGCAGACCTGGAGATACTATTAAAATAAAACAAAAAACATCTTCTATTAATTTAATAAAAAATTTTATTAAATCTTCAAAATTCAATAATATACCCAATCACTTAGAATTACAAAAAAATAAATTAATTGCTAAAGTTAATAATATAATAGAAAGAGATTGTGTATCTTTACAAGTAAATGAATTATTAATAGTAGAATATTATTCTAATAAATAATATATAAATTATAATATATCTAATTAATATGTATATTAAATAAATATATGAATAGAAACAATTATTTATATAAATAAAATTTTCTATTTAAATATATATATAAATATTGGAACTAATGGGATTTGAACCCATGTTTATTTTGATATTAATATGTAGCCAAAATTTAATTAAAACTAATATAAAATTTCAAAATATAGAAACCTAATTAGCCCCTTGAAATAAAATATACTATTAAATAGAATTAAATACAAATTAATATTTAAATAATATATAAAAGAATATAAATCTTTTCTCTAATTGTCTTAATTTTTTTAAGCTTTTAAGCTTTTAATTTTAATTTCATGAAGTTCAATAATTAATAATAATTGTTTTTCAGCTTTTTTTATAATATTTTTTTGAATTCTAACTATATCTAAATTAATTTATAATATAAAAATATCATTTTTATATAAAAAATAAACCAATTCTCCAGTCATACCTGCACTAATATTATTAACAAATATACCTAAAACAATAATTAAAACACTAGTCATATATTCACAAGCATGATGATCTACACCTTTTATTACTGCTTTATTATTAAAATTACGTACATAAGATCTTTCTCCAACTTGTCCATTAACAAATAAAAAACCTCTAGTAGCAACATAAAAACAAGTATTACCTATAATTACATAATTAGAAGATTTAGTTTTATTTTCAAATGGATGAGAAATAATTATTTTTCCTCCTTCAAGACCTTTACAAACATAATCATTAACTTAACCAATTAAATTAAAATAGATACCATCAAAAAGAAAAACAACAAAAATCTACCTCACAATACTTATAAAATTAATTTGTAAATTACTTTTAAAGTTATTAAAACCATAACTTTAAATAATTAAGCCAGATACTTTAGCTACAATAGCTTTATACATATTAGAAATACTTAAATTTTTAATTATTTCTAATTCATTATATACAATATTTATAAAATTATATCTATTTAAGAGATAATCATCAAAAACTAAACTAGTATTAGGATTATTAATATAATAATCAAATATCTAATATTAAATGATTAGTTTTAGTTAATTTATAATTATTAGAAAGTAATACACTACTTAAACTAATAATATCTTTTAAACTTATATAACCTAACTTAGATAAAATTTTGTAAACAATAAAAGTAAAAAAAATTACTAAATTATTAAATATTTCAGAATAACGTCTTCTTAAATTTTCTTTTTGAGTAATAACACCAATTAGACAATTATTAGTATGATAGATTCTTGTTATAACAAAACATGTTGCAATCATTACCATCATTCTAAAACTAAATTCTTCTGCCCCCATAACAGCAGCAATAATAATATCCCTATTAGTTTGTAAAACACCATCAACTCTAAAAATGACTATATTTTTTTAATAATTTTTAAATAAAGTTTAATGTAATTCTGTTAGTTATAACTCCCAAAAAATTTTTGTATGTTTTATAGAACTCAAAAATGAAATACCAGTTCCACCATCATAACCTAAAATTTGTATTATATCTATATTTTTTTTAATTACTACTACAACTATAATACCAATTCTAATAGAAATAACTAATTTAACAGATACGTAAGCATTAGGATAAATTTAATGTAAATCAAAACTTAATTGAACTAAATCTTCAATAGAAGATATATTATTATGTTATGAAAAAAAAATTGAAGTTAACCTAGCTTATATTTTTTTTAAAATAGCAATATAATGATTAACTTTTTTAATTAGTAATTGACCTCCTTAACCTCAATTAGATTTACCACTAATTCTATTCATAGCTATAAATAAAGTTTCATAAGTTTCACGAGATAATAGACCTAAAGACATACCTACCTGTACAACAACGTTTAATAACAAATAAAATTGGCTCAACTTTATTAATACTTATTGATCCACTATTTTTAGAATATAATAATAATAAATCTTTTAAATTTAAAGTGAATTTATTTTTTAATAAAGATTTGTATTTGTTATATAAAGTAATATAAAAATTACGTATAGCTTTATGTAAAATTTTAGAAATTTCTGGATTATTTACATGGTACTCTGTACTTAATCTATATTTAATATAACTTATATTAAATAATTCTTTGGGAAGTTTTAAAATAAAAGCTAATTGATACATAAAAAGTGATTGCTTAAATCGTTTATTTGATCTTATACCACTTAATCTTAATATTATATAAAAAAAAATAAATTTACAATATTGTTTCAAAAACCTAAAATTTCAAACATTTATTCACTATAATAACTAGAAACTAAAAAGATACTTATCTTAGATAAAATTTTTAAAAGCCCTTGTTCTATAGCTATTATATAATTATTTTAAGATTCCTAAATATTAATTTTATCTAATTTATTATTACACATAAATTTTTGAGTTTTAGTATTATACCACTATTACCCAACTATTAAAAAAGCTAAATAAAAACAAATAGTATTTACACCATCTCCAATTAAACAAGCAAAATTGTGAGTAATCCCAAATTGACAAGTTTCAATGATTAATCAGATCTTATATATTAATTTCTTTTTAATTAAAAAATGATGTACAGCTTTAATAATTAATAGAAGAAAAATAAAAAGATAATTTTTATTTAAATAATCTAAATAATCTAAATAATCTAAATAATCTAAACAATCTGTTAAAATAATTATTTTTATTCTTTAACTTATATAAGAAATAAATTCTTGACAAATAACTTTTATTTATTGACTAAAACTAGTAATAGAATATTATAATTTAAAAAAAATATTTCTTGAAACTACTTTGAAAAATTAATAATAATTCATTTTCATTAATTATAGGTAAATTAATCCGTATAGATTTATCTATATTAATATTAGGCTTCAAATAATTACCTTTTAATTTAATATATGTAAATAAAAACATTACTAGTTTTTCACAAAGAAGATCAATTGAAGAATTAATTACTTGTGCAAATCGTTACTTAAAATAAGCATATAACAAATGCAACTTATCATATAAAATAGCTAAAAAGTATCATTTTCCATACAGAAAGTTCTTTAGAAGAAATAGCCATATACTCAATTATAAGTTCAACATCTTACACAGAATAACCAAATACTATATATAAATGAATAATATCAATAGACTTAAGTTATATGTTATTTTTATAAAAAGTTAATTTTATATTAATATGCTCTTGATCTAACCATTTCTTATAAAGAAATTTTCTAGCTATTTTTTTTTATAATTAAATTATCTAAAATTAGATTATTAACCAAGTTAATAGATAAAATTTGACCTGGACCTAAACTATTTTTTATACAAAATAAAAAAAGCTTCAATATCAATGACTCTTGCTTCAGAAAATAAAAAAAATAATTTTTTTTTAATAATAAAACATATTACTGATCTTAAGCCATTTCTATCTAAAGTTGCTATAACTGTATTACCATAATGAAATACTATTAATGCTGAACCATCCCAAAGTTCTTATAAATGATTGTAATAATTATAAAAGTTTGTTATCTAAGAATATAACTCAAAAATAGGTGCATTTGTATATACTTCTAGAATTAAAATCATTAACGTTTTTTTAGGCTTTTTACCTGCTTTTAATCATAGTTCTAATATAGAATATAAATTACTTTAATCACTATTAGCTAAGTTAATAATTGAAATCAAAAAATTGATATCACTATTAAAAAAATATTTTTGAAAAGAGATTATCTAAAATAAATCCAATCTAAATTACTAAATAAAGTATTTATTTTATCATTATAAGCAATAAATTTCATAGATTAAACAAATAACCATTTAAGTATTATGTTAATACTAAATTTACAATAATATATAATAAAATTACTTTTATAAGCATTATTCTTTAAATCTAAATAATATTCGGATAATGATACTGAACATAACATTTCTTTATATATAATAGTTTTAAAAGAAAAAAATATATAGAAATCTTTATAAATATAAGGTCTAATATCACTAATTATTTTTTTAATAATATATAAAAGATTTTCTATGTGATTTTTTTTGAAAAAGATTGGATTGAACTAAACATTGTATTATATAAAGTTCATTAATAGCTAATTTCTTTCTTAAAATATTAAAATTAACAAGTACTACTCTCCAAACTATAAAGCTAAATTTATATTGACCTAAAATACATTCAAATATACTTTTTAAATATTTAATATTTTTTTTGAATATAATAAAAAAAAGTAAATAGAACTAAATACCAAAGTATTTGTATAATAATATTTACACCATGTCTTATAATCAGAGTTACAACTACCTCTATATTCATTCTATATACTTTAAACAATTGAGTGCTTTTATAATAATAATATGAGAAAATACTCTATTAATTTGAGCAATAAAACCAACACCACATGCATTTCTTTTACCAATAATAGAAAAAAAATCCTAAGAATTGAGTAAGTTTATAAGTAAAATATTTTAATACTTGCATATAAATATTATTAAATATTAAATTATAAGAAAATAATTAAATAAAATTATAAAATAAATATATTTATACTATAAAAATAAAAAGAATTAGATTTAAATATTATACTAATAATATTATATAGTTTAATGAGAAATGTACTATTATTATTAATCATAATATATTATAATATTCATTTATAAAAAATAAATCATAATATAAATCATTAACAAATAATTATTAATCAATCTATTTTTATATTTAATCATAAATTAATAATATAAGAAAGCAAAAATTAATTATATATTTTTAAATAAAATAATTTCAAATTATAATTTTTAAGTAATAAAAAATATAAAATAAAAATTTAATTCAAAAATAAAATATTATTAATAATATTAACTTACATTAAAAATATAATTATTAATTTATATGCTAAATTTATTAAAAAATTATTCAATAACTAAACATAAAATAACAATTAATCAAATAAATAAAATATATTTAAAATTAAAAACATACTCAAATAAAAAATTAAAAGCACAAACAAATAAATTAAAGATACAATTACAAAATACTAACTTTAACATAAATTGTATACTAATAGAAGCTTTCGCAACGACTAAAGAAGCTATTTATAGATCAACTGGATTTATTTTATTTGATGTACAAATTTTATGCGGAATTATTTTACATCAAAATAATATAGGAGAAATGGGTACAGGAGAAGGAAAAACACTCGTAGCCTTATTACCAGCTTATTTAAATTCTTTAATTGAAAAAAGTGTCCACATTATTACTGTAAATGATTATTTAGCTAAAAGAGATTTTAAATTAGCACATAATATTTTTTCTTATTTAAATACTAGTACTGGATTAATTACACAATGTACACAATATATAGATAAAAAAAAAGAATATAATAAAGATATTGTTTATATTACTAATAGTGAATTAGGTTTTGATTTTTTAAAAGATAATATAGCTATACATATAAAAAATATTGTACAAAAATATTTATATTATGCAATAATAGATGAAATAGATTCTATTCTAATTGATGAAGCTAGAACTCCTTTAATTATTTCTAAAGAAATAAAAATACAATATAATTTATATAAAGAAGCCAAATTAATATGTAATAATTTACAAAATATAAAACATTATATAATAGATGAGCAATCTAAGAATATAATTTTAACAAAAAAAGGGATTCTTTTATGTGAAGCATTATTAAATATATCTAATATATATAAAATAAATAGTCCATGGATCAAATATATATTAAATGCTTTAAAAGCAAAAGAACTATTTACTATAGATAGAGATTATATTATACAAAATAATCGAATAATAATCGTAGATCAATTTACAGGAAGAACAATAGAAAGTAGAAAATGGAATGATGGACTTCATCAATCTATTGAAATAAAAGAAAATATAAAGATTACACCAGAAAATAAAAATTTAACTTCAATAACTTATCAAAATTTATTTCTATTATATAAGAAAATATGCGGAATGACAGGTACAGCAAAAACAGAAGAAAATGAATTTTTTAACATATACAAAATGAATGTAATAACTATTCCATCAAATAAAACATGTGTTAGAAAAGATCTTCCAGATTTAGTTTATAGATCTAGATATAGTAAATTACAATCAATTTTAAATGAATGCTTTAAAATTTATAAAATAGGAAGACCTATTTTAATTGGAACTACTAGTATAAAAAAATCAGAAACATTGGCTCATATGCTTAAACAATTAAAAATACCATATAATTTATTAAATGCAAAAAAAGAAAATATTTTAAAAGAAGCAGAAATTATAATACAAGCAGGAAGAAAATTTTCAGTTACAATATCAACAAATATGGCTGGACGTGGAACTGATATAGTTTTAGGAGGTAATCCTAAAATCATTACAAGATTAAAAATAAAGAATTATTTATTAAAAAAAATCAATAGATATAATAAAAATATAAAAGATATTAAAGAGATTTTAAAAAAGAAAGAATTAAATATATTAAAATTTAATAAAAATTTATTTTTTTTTTCTTTAAATAATAAGATAAATAACTATGAAAAAAAAAATAAATCATATCAAATATATCAAAAATTATTAAAAAAATATAAAAAAATATGTAATGATGAAAAAAGTGAAATAATTCATTTAGGAGGACTTCATGTAATTGGAACAGAAAAACACGAATCAAGAAGAATAGATAACCAATTAAAAGGAAGGTCTGGAAGGCAAGGTGATAAAGGAAGTTCACGTTTTTTTTTAAGTCTTCAAGATAATTTATTTAAAATTTTTAAAGGGAATAATATAGATAGTTTAATGAAAAAACTACATATTAGTGAAATAATTCCAATACAATCTATAGTTTTAATAAAAAGTTTAAACTCAGTACAAACAAAGATTGAATTATATTTTTATAATATAAGAAAACAACTATTTCAATATGATGATGTTATAAATAATCAAAGAGAAGCAATATATAGAGAAAGAAAAAAAATTTTAAATTCTATATTTACACGTGATTGTATTATAGAATATGCAGAATGTACTATAAAAGAAATGATTGATATTTATTTCAAAAAAAATAAAAAAAAATATATTTTAAAACAAATAATACAATTACTTAATATAAATATTAAAGTTAATATTAATATTTTAAAAGATATGAATATTCATGAAATTCAATATTATTTAAATGAACAATTAAGGATTAGTTACGATTTAAAAGAAATCTATTTAGAACAATTAAAATTAGGATTAATACGACAATTAGAAAAATATTATTTATTACAACAAATTGATGAAGCCTGGCAAGAGCATATAGAAAAAATGGATTATTTAAAAGAATATATTAGTTGGAGAAGCTATGGACAACAAGATCCATTACTAGAATATAGAAATGAAGCATTTGATCTATTTGTTTATATGATTACTTATATACGTCAAACAGTAGTATACTTAATAATGCGTTCTAGATTAATTTTTAATATCTAATATATATAAAGATATTGACATAAATTAAAAAATTGTTTAGTATAATTTTATACTAATAACACTATATATATGCCTTCATCGTCTAGAGGCTTAGGACACTTCCCTTTCATGGAAATAACGGGGATTCAAATTCCCCTGGAGGTATTTAAATTTACATTAATTTTCTATAACTCTTTTCATTTGTTTACAAAAATCACTTAATTTATTAATCATGTTTAAATTATGTTCTTTATTTATATAACTATATAAAAGAATTTGTATAAAAGCACTACCCATAACAATTCCACTTATATTCTTCCACTTAGAAATATAAGATACCTGAGATGATGATGAAATACCAAAACCAAGTATTAAAGACTTGTTAGTATTAAATTTAATATATGAAGACAAAATATTAATATTATTATTTAAATAACTTTTAATACCAGTAACACCTGTTTTACTTACTAAATAAATACAACCTGGAGCTTTAGAGACAATTTTTAATATTCTATCATATGAACTAGTTGGAGAAATAAATAATATTAATTCAATTTTATAATTAATACATAAATAGCTAATATAATTAATCTCTTCTAGAGGTAAATCAGGAATAATTAAACCTTTTACTCCTAATAAATAGATTTCTTTAATAAATTTATTTACACCTCGAACTAATACTGGATTATAATAAGTAAATATAATAATAGGTGAATTTAATTTAAATTTAATTTTCTCAAGTATATATAATACTTGAGTAAGATATATTCCTTGTTGCAATGCTATTTTTGAAGATTCTTGTATTAAAAAACCATCAGCTAAAGCATCAGAATATGGTATTCCTAATTCTATAATATCAGCTCCTTGTGAGTCTAACGTTAATAGAGCTTTAACAGTAAAATCACTACTAGGATATCCAGCTGTTATAAATGGAATCAAAGCTTTTTTTTTAGTTATGTATTTTTTTTGCAAAATTGCTGATATTGAATTCATAAAGTATAATAATAAATAAATTGATAAAAATATTTTATAATAGTAATAAATTAAATTATTTAAATTTTATTTAAAAGATAATATGTATAATTAAATATTTATATAATAAAAATATATTATTATTCTATAATAGTTACAATAATATTTTTTAAGTATAAAACTTATTAAAAATATAAATATTAAATAATAATAAGCTTTATACAATATAAAATATTTTATTCAATAAAAAAAATATATATACTTAATATAAGCAGTTAACTCAGTGGTAGAGGATTTGCTTTACAAGCAATTAGTCACTGGTTCAAATCCAGTACTGCTTAATAAAATTAATAATTTAAATAAAATAATTAAAATATAAATTAATAATAGAAAGGCTTATCGTCTAAAGGACAAAGACAGAAATCTTCTAAGTTTCTAATGTTGGTTCGAATCCTACTAAGCCTATAAAATATTTATATCATTTAACTAAGTTAACATTACATATATTATATATAAATAAAGATATTAATTAAACAATTAATTTTTAATATTTGAGTATTTATTTTAACATAAATAAGAAAGTAGTCTTAAATATTTTTAATCATATCTAATTTAACAGTTAAATACCTAATAATATTATTATTAAAGCGCATAGATTTTTCTAAATATTTTAATAATTTTCCATTAGCTTGATAATTCATTTGAATATAAATACCTTCATAAGAATATAAAATATTATAACTTAAATAGCGTTTACCTTTATTTGCTACTATAATATTTATAGCACCTTTTAATTTTAATAAACATTTATAATAATTTATTAAAAATAAATTAAAAGAATTAGTTACATGTGGTTTTAAAATATAAATAGTTTCATAACAAGTTAAAAACATAATTATGTTTTTCCTAAATTGATAAAAAATGATAAGAATTATGACTTATATTCTGTTTTAGAATTTGATATATTTAATGATTTAATAATAGTATACATGATTATAAAAATGAAACTACAAGATAATATTATAAATATAATTAATTATTAATATAAATAATATAATAAAAAAAAATTTTATATTAGTAAAATTTTTAATATAAATATTTTTTTTAATTTCATAGCTTACTAAACTTATCTTTTAATAAAAATAATTATATAAATTTAAAATATGTTAATAAGGAGAATAATAAAATGATTATTATAATAGATAATTATGATAGTTTTACACAAAATTTAGCACAATGTATTGGTAAATTAAATTATAAAATAATTGTAGTAAGAAATAATAAAATATCAATACAAAATATAAAAAGAATTAATCCAACACATATTATTTTATCACCAGGACCAGGAAAACCAGAACAATCAAAAATTTCTTTAGAAATAATAAAAACTTATTCTAAACAAATACCTATTTTAGGGATTTGCTTAGGACATCAAAGTATTGGTTATGTTTTTGGGGGAAAAATTAAAAAAATGAAAATACCTATACATGGACAAATTAATAAAATAATTCATAATCAACAAGATTTATTTAAAAAATTAAATAATTCATTTCAAGCAACTAGATATCATAGTCTTATAATAGATAGCTTAAAATTTACTAAAAATTTAGAAATAACAGCATGGACTTCAAATGGATTAATTATGGCCTGTAAACACAAAGAATATCAACATTTAAGAGGAATTCAATTTCATCCTGAAAGTCTATGGACAATAAAAGGAGAATCTATTTTAAAAAACTTTTTATTATTATAAAAAAAACTATTTAATAAACAAATTAATTCTAATGTAAAAAGTTAAAATATTTTAATTCAAAATTTTAATAGATTTGACAATCTTAAAACTAAAAAATTTACAAAATATATTAAAATAATATATTATAAAAATTAATCAAAAATATTTTTATAATAAAAATAAATAATACTAACTATTAATAGTATATAAAAATTTAATAATTATAAAATAAATACAATTTAATAAATTGTAAAATTATTTTTTAATTATTAAATTAATTTTTAAACAATTATTATTCAAATAAAACAATTTGTTATTATTAAAAATAAGTAATATTATTACTAATAAATTATCGTGGACGTGGTGAAAATGGTAGACACACTAGATTTAGGTTCTAATGAGAAAATCTCATGAGAGTTCAAATCTCTCCGTCCACATCACCTAAATGCTCATTAACATTATTATATATAAATATAACGAACAATCTATAATAATAATATATTTAATAATTTCAAATAAATTATAAAAAGTTACTTTATATTAAAATAAGAAATAAATAAATATTTGTTTTTTGTATTTAAATTAAATTTTTAATTACTAATTTATATTATAATTATATCTATAACAATAAATATTCATATTTTTTTTAATCATTTATTATACAAAATAATTAAAAATCAAATAATTATTTAATAATATTTTATTAAAATATTGAAAATCTTATAAACTCAATTTATTAAATAAATATAAAAAACAAAACAATTAATATTAATAATTATGTAACTATTAAAATACATTATATTTATATAAATACTAATTTTTATAAATTTTATATATTTATTTGTAAAATCAAATCTATAATTAATTAATATAAAATTAATAAAATATTTATAAAAAAAAATATATATTTTTTAAAATATTATTATTATAAAATTTTTTACTAAAAAATAATAAATAAATATTTTTATTTACAATGTTATTATGTTTTAAATATTTACTAAAAATATTAAAAAATAAATTAAAATATAAATTTTTAAAACAATATATATTAAAAGATTGAAACTTTAATAAATTAGAAAAACTAAATAATTCTTGCAAACTTTGACTTTTACGATGACGAGTTAATTCAAGAAGCCCAAGATAAGAAAATTGAACTATTTTTGGTTTACAATCATCGCATTTTAATAAAAGATTAAAATGATTAATTAACTGAAATCGATCTTTTTCTGAATACATATCAATAAAATCAATTAAAATAACACCATTAATATTTCTAAGTTTTAATTGATAAGAAATTTCAATAGCTGCATAACAATTAATTTTTAAAATAGTTTTTTTAGAATTATGAAATTTATTAAAGGAACCTGAATTAACATCAATAATAGTCAAAGCTTCATAAACTTCTATAAAAAGAGAACCTCCATATAATAATTTTACTATAGGAATAAAAGTCTTTTTTATTACTTGCATAATACAAAATCTTTCTAAAATACATAATTTTTTAGTATACAATTGTATTTTAGTTTTATTAAAAGTAGAAAAACAATACCATCTTTTAAGATAATAATAAATTAATTTTATACCAATTTCAGAATCAATAATTATTTTACTTAAATTTTTAGTAAAATAATTACATAATATTTTTTTTACTAAATCTTCATCTTTATAAACTATATATGGTGAAAGCTTTATTAAAGTTAGTTTCTGAATAAAGAACCATTGCTTAAGTAAAAGATCTAAATCTTTTAATATCAATGATTCAGATATTTTTTGAGCAGATGATTTAATAAATAAACCTATAAGTTCAGGCTTAATTAGAATAGCTAAAGAATAAAGATAAATACGTTCATTATTATCATAAATATTATTAGAAATTAAAATAGTATTACAAAAAGGCATAAGAACTACATATATACCATATAAATGAATATTAGAAGTCAATCTTGGTCCTTTAGTTAAAGTTGATTCTTTAATAACTTGAACAAGTATCAGTTGATTAATAAAGAGAATATCTTGAATACAATTTTTTTTTTGATGTTTATTTAAAGTTTTTATATCACTTATATGTATAAAGCCACTTTTATTATAATGACTTAACTTTATAAAAGCTGCATTAATACTTGAAAAAATTTTTTGTACAGTACCTATATAAATATTATTAATTTGATAATTTTTATTAATAACAATAATTTCTTGAACTTTATTATTTTGTAAAATTGCAGCAATATTTTTAAGTGAAGAAATTATAATTTTTTGACCATTCATAAAATAATAAAAATTCATGTTAATGAATTTATTTTTAATTAAATAATATTAATATATAATTTAAATAAATTAAATAATTATTTTTTATTTTTTGTTATGTGGAAATTTAGATGTGTTTATTATCAACAAAAATATTATTTAGTAACTATAACAAAGCAATATCCTCAATAAATATTCTAGTTAATTTTTGACGATGACCTTTCTTTAAACGAAAATTTTTTTTAGATTTTATTTTAAAAGCAATAAGTTTTTTACCATACAAATGTCTTAAAATTTTTGTTTTAATCAACACATTATTTAAACAAGGCGTACCTATCTTAAAGTAATAAGAATAAAAAATAAATAGAACTCTTTTAAAATTAATAATATCACCTGGATTAGCACTAATATAATTAATATCATAAATTTTTTTTGGCTCAATAAATATTTGATTACCACCTACATCAACAATTGCATAAACCATAAATAATTCAAAATATATATTTTATATAAATAATAAATAATAAATAATAAATAACTATATTAATCAATTTTTATATAATAAACTATTTAGTTACTTTTATTTAATAGATTTTTATATTACTAATGAGATAATAATATTATAGAGAGATAGTTTAAAAAGATAAATTATTATTTGATTTTATCAAAAAATAGTTTATTTAATTTAATTAAAATAAACTGTAAAAAAAACTATATTAAAGATATTGTATCAAAAAAAATTAACCATTAAACTATTAGATTTTTCTTTTAACAATGACTTAGCTAATGATAAAGATTTTATACTAACTAATTTAGCTTTATTTATCCAATAAATTTTACGTGATTTTGACTTTGATTTTTTTTTTTTAGGAACTGCCATATAATAACTTTTTGTTTTACTAATAAAATTATAATATATTTATATAAATATTAAATAAATAAAATAATTTAATATTAATAAATAGAATTTAAATATAAAGACAAAAGTTTATATAACTCTATACGTAAATTAGTTCTAGATACAATTCTATCGATAAAACCATTATTAAATAAATATTCTGATGTTTGAAAATTTTTTGGAAAATCTTCTTTAATAGTTTGTTCAATTACTCTTCTACCAGCAAAAGCTATTAGAGCTTTAGGCTCAGCTATAATAATATCTCCTAACATAGCAAAACTAGCTGTAACACCACCAGTAGTTGGTGAAGTCAATACAGTAAAATAAGGCAATGAGGCTTTTTTATGTTTATAAAGAGCTGAAGAAATTTTTGCCATTTGCATTAAGCTTAACATACCCTCTTGCATTCGTGCTCCACCAGAAGCACATAAAATAATTAAAGGTAATCGTAAATATGTAGATTGTTCAATTAATCTAGTTAACTTTTCACCAACAACAGATCCCATACTACCACCCATAAATCTAAAATCCATAATACCACATGCAACTATAATATTTTTAATAGAAGCTATACCAGTTTGAACTGCATCTAATAAACCAGTTTTTAATTTCATATCAATTAATCTTTTAGAGTACGATTTTTTATCTATAAAACCTAAAGGATCTGTAGACGAAAGACTTTTATTTAAAGACTTCCAGCTATTAGAATTAAATATATATTTAATTCGATCTTGACTTGATATAAAAAAATGATAATTACATATAGGACAAATTTTGTAATTAGACTCTATGATCTTAAAATACATTAAAGAATTACATTTAATACATTTTATCCATAAATTTTGATATAAATATAAATATATTTTTTTTTTTTTTTTATTAAATAATAGATTTCTATTTTTTACTAACCATTTTAATACGTACATATATATAATTAATATAAATTTTATTTAAATTACTTAATTTATAAAATAATAATAACTAATTAAATTTACTCAAATTATTATTAATTACTTAAATATACCATTTTATAATAATAGTACCCCATGTTAAACCAGCTCCAAATCCAGAAACAACAATAATATCTTTATTACATATTTTATTTTTTAATAATGCTTCATCTAATGCTAATGGGATAGAAGCTGCTGATGTATTACCATATTTAATAAGATTAGTGATAATCTTATTTCGATTAATACAAAGTTTATCTGCAACAGCATTTAAAATTCTTTTATTAGCTTGATGCAATAATAACCAATTGATATCTTGAATAGAGATATTTAAAGAATTTAAACATTTTAAAATACTTAAAGGGACTTGAGAAACAGCAAATTTATAAACTTCTTTACCATTCATATAAAGATATTTAAAAGAACCTTTATATAAATTTAAAACAGAAGAAGAAACTATTTCTTCTCGATACTTAATAGATAATTGATCTGAATATTTTCCATCACTATCTAATTGAAAATTTAGAATAGAATTATTACTTATTGAACATGATTGTAAGATAACTGCACCAGCACCATCGCCAAAAAGAATACAAGTACTACGATCAGACCAATCTACCCACTTAGATAAAACATCTGCTCCAATAACTAAAATGTTTTTGTAACTACCACTATGTAAGAATTGAGAAGCAGTTACTAAACTTAATACAAAACCTGAACATGCAGCTGTTAAATCAAAAGCAACGGCATTAACTGCACCTATTTTAAATTGCACTTTACTAGCACTACCAAATAAATCATGTGGACTTGAGGTTGCAAGAATAATTAAATCTATATGAGATGGATTCATGGAAATTTTATTTAGAGCTTTATTAGATGCTAAAATAGCTAAATCTACAACAGATTGATTAAATCCTGTCAAAATTTTTCTTTCTTTAATACCTGTACGAGAAAATATCCATTCATCAGAAGTTTGAACTATTTGACTGATCTTATTGTTATTTAAACTTACAACAGGAGTAGCAGAACCTGTTGCAAGTATTTTTGCTCCTTGAATCATAAATGATTTCATATAAATTTTATAATAAACTTAGATTAAAAAATAAATACTATATAATAAATATATAATGAATAAAATTTTATAAATAAATAAAAACAATAATAATTTAAAATCAATCTAAATAATATAAGTGAATTAGTACTATTTTTGACTTTTAATAGATATTATATTCATAATATAATATTTATTTATATTATAACACTAGAAATAATATGTCGCAACTTAATATAAATTTGATTTATATAAAATATAATATAGATAATATTTTTTTTATTAAATAAAATTTTTAATGAAACTATTTATAAGATGTTTGATAAAAAAATATAAAATAATATAATTATTAGTTTTTAATATGAATTACTAAAATTTAATATAAATATTTATAATTTTATAATTTTATTAATTTATATAAAAATATAAAAAATTCAAAAATATTAATTAATGTATTTATTAATTAATATTAACTAGACAGATATTAAGTTATACAATATAATTATATTGATAATACTCGGGATATAGCACAGCTTGGTAGCGCGCCTGCTTTGGGAGCAGAATGTCGTAGGTTCAAATCCTGCTATCCCGATAGTAATAAGTTAATAATAAATTATAAATTTAGTTAAATTTAATTTTTTTTTTTACTAAAATAAAAATAATTAAATAATATTTTTTGTATATAAAGTTAAGTGAATAAAATAATATAATAAAGAATATATACAATACAAATAACTTTAATATTGAACTATTTTCCCAGAAAGCTTCCTTTCAAGTATTATTGTCGCTACAGAGTTTAACAACCAAGTTCGGAATGGTTTGGAGTGGATCCACTGCGCTATTAATATTAAAGTATAAATTAAAATTTAATAATTAGTATTTTATATATTTTATCAAGCTTTTGATCTATTAGTACATCTTAGCTAAATATATTACTATAATTACACTTAATGCCTATTAAACGGTTAATCTTACCGTGATCTTGATTAAGAATATTTATCTTAAAGAAGGTTTCTCACTTATATGCTTTCAGTGATTATCCTATTCATACTTGGCTACCCAGCGTTTACCATTGGCACGATAACTGGTACACTAGAGGTATGTGTCTCTTGGTCCTCTCGTACTGAAGAGAAATCTTTTCAATATTCTAACGCCTACACCGGATATGGACCGAACTGTCTCACGACGTTCTGAACCCAGCTCGCGTACCGCTTTTATGGGCGAACAGCCCAACCCTTGGAACGTGCTACCGCTCCAGGATGCGATGAGCCGACATCGAGGTGCCAAACCTCCCCGTCGATGTGAACTCTCGGGGGAGATTAGCCTGTTATCCCTAGAGTAACTTTTATCCGTTAAGCGACAGCCTTTCCACTCAGTACTGTCGGATCACTAAGGCCGACTTTCGTCTCTGCTCGACTTGTAAGTCTCACAGTCAAGCTCTTTTATACCTTTATGCTCTACAACTGATTTCTGACCAGTTTGAAAGAACCTTTGCACGCCTCCGTTACTTTTTAGGAGGCGACCGCCCCAGTCAAACTGTCTATTTGAAAATGTTTTTTGGCCGGTTAACGGCATCAAAATAAGAATCTTAGTTTAATTAGAGTGGTATCTCACTATTGATTTTTTATTATATTTTTAAATATAATATTTGAATCTCCCACATATACTGCACAAAATAAATTTAGAATCAATTACAAATTACAGTAAAGCTTCATAGGGTCTTTCTGTCCTGGTGTAGGTAGTCCGCATCTTCACAGACAATTCTATTTCGCCGAGTCTCTCTTTGAGACAGTGCTCAAGTCGTTACGCCTTTCGTGCGGGTCGGAACTTACCCGACAAGGAATTTCGCTACCTTAGGACCGTTATAGTTACGGCCGCCGTTTACCGGGGCTTCAGTTATAAGCTTTGTAATTTTGTTACTAACTAATTTCTTTAACCTTCCGGCACTGGGCAGGCGTCAGCCCCCATACATTGTTTTACAACTTCGCGGAGACCTGTGTTTTTGATAAACAGTCGCTTGAGCTTATTTATTGCAACCTTTAAAAGGTACCTCTTCTTCCGAAGTTACGAGGCTATTTTGCCGAGTTCCTTAAAGAGAGTTATCTCGCGCCCCTTAGTATACTATACTAACCTACTTGTGTCAGTTTAAGGTACAACTATTTATTATTTAAAATATAATAAGCTTTTCTTGGAAGTATAATTTTAATCACTTTAATATTATAATATTTTGTATTTATTATTCAGTTTAGAATGTTTTTTTATTTTTCTTAACCTTACTAATTTGAACCGGTAACCAACATCCGGATGATTTAACTTTCTTCGTCACTTAATATCAATAATAATAATAAATAGTACAGGAATATTAACCTGTTATCCATCGATTACGTTTTTCAACCTCATCTTAGGTATTGACTTACCCTTCGCGGACGAACCTTCCAAAGGAAACCTTAGGTTTTCGGGGCATTGGATTCTCACCAATGTTTTCGCTACTCAAGCCGGCATTCTCACTTCTGATTTGTCCACACCCATTTTCATTAGTGCTTCAAACTATAACAGAACGCTCCCCTACCAATGTAAGACATCCCACATTTTCGGCAAATTACTTAGTCCCATTCATTTTTAGTGCAAAATTATTAGACCAGTGAGCTATTACGCACTCTTTAAAAGGTTGCTGCTTCTAAGCAAACTTCCTGGTTGTATAAATAATTTTACTTCTTTTGCCACTTAGTAAATATTTGAGGGCCTTAAATGGTGGTCTGGGCTGTTTCCCTTTTGACAATGAAGCTTATCCCTCACTGTCTCACTGGTTGATTACACACTTAGTATTCAGAGTTTGCTTTATTTTAGTACTATTATTTTTATAGCCTTTAATAAAACAGTGCTTTACCCCTAAAGTTATAACATCAACCGCTGCGCCAAAACGCATTTCGGGGAGAACCAGCTAGCTCCGAATTCGATTGGCATTTCACCCCTAACCACAGCTCATCCGCTGATTTTGCAACATCAGTCGGTTCAGACCTCCAATTAATATTACTTAAGTTTCATCTTGGCCATGGTTAGATCATTCGGGTTCGGGTCTATAAATAGTGACTAATGCTTTTTAAAGCTCGCTTTCACTATGGCTCCAATTTTTATATAATTTTAACCTGCCACTACCTATAAGTCGCCGGCTCATTCTTCAACATGCACGAAGTTAAACGATAAGTCGTTTTTCTACTGCTTATAAACTTACAATTTCATGTTCTATTTCACTTCCCTTCCGGGGTTCTTTTCACCTTTCCCTCACGGTACTAGTTCACTATCGGTCATTTAAGAATATTTAGTCTTACGAGGTGGTCCTCGCTGATTCATACAAGATTTCACGTGTCTTGTACTACTTGGGATATAATTATAAAAATAATTAATTATTAATTACAGGATTTTTACCTTTTATAATACAAGATTCCAATTGATTCATTAATTTTTATTTTTATTTTTATTTATAATTATCCCACTACACCACTAAAATTTGTTAAAGTGGTTTAGACTTTTCCCATTTCGCTCGCCACTACTAAGAGAATCACTTTTGTTTTTTTTTCCTTTAGCTACTAAGATGTTTCAGTTTGCTAAGTTAGCTCTTATCTATTTATTAATTTTATAGATAGTATTAAAAGTTGCCTTATTCGGGTATTTTTGGATTATAGCTTACTTCCAGCTTCTCAAAATATTTCGTTGGTAGTCACGCCCTTCATCGCTTTTAAATGCCAAGGTATCCGTTATAAGTTTTAAATTGCTTGATAGTTTAATATTTTTTCTATATTAAAAAAAAATGTTTTGATATAACTAATATTATATTATTAATATAATTATTAAATGATCTAAGATAAATAATAAATATTACATCTTTAATAAGGAGTTGATCTAGCCACACTTTCCAGTACGGCTACCTTGTTACGACTTCACCTTAGTTATTAGCTTTACTTTGGAGATGTTAATTTATGAATAAACATTAGCTTTAAGTATAGCCAACTTCCATGGTGTGACGGGCGGTGTGTACAAGGCCCGAGAACGGATTCACCACCGTATAGCTGACCGGTGATTACTAGCGATTCCATCTTTATGTAGACGAGTTTCAGTCTACAATCTGAACTGAGGATGTGTTTATAGATTAGCTTAACTTTACAGTTTTGCAACTTTTTGTCATATCCATTGTAGCACGTGTGTAGCCCAGAACATAAAGGGCATACTGACTTGACGTCATCCTCACCTTCCTCTATTTTGTCAATAGCAGTTTTTTTAAAGTACCCAACTAAATGATGGCAACTAAAAATAAGGGTTGCGCTCGTTACGGGACTTAACCCAACATCTCACGACACGAGCTGACGACAGCCATGCACCACTTGTATTCATGTACTTAACAGTACTTTGTTACTTTCATAAAAATTCATGATATGTCAAGTTCTGGTAAGGTTTTTCGTGTTGCATCGAATTAAACCACATGCTCCACCGCTTGTGCGGGCCCCCGTCAATTCCTTTGAGTTTCACTCTTGCGAGCATACTTCTCAGGCGGGATACTTAACGCGTTAGCTTCAATACTGTACGGATCAATACGCACAACATTTAGTATCCATCATTTACAGCTAAGACTACTGGGGTATCTAATCCCATTTGCTACCTTAGCTTTCGTCTCTTAGTGTCAGTAATAACCCAGTAAAGAGCTTTCGCTTTTGGTGTTCTTTTCAATATCTATGCATTTCACCGCTACACTGAAAATTCCCTTTACCTCTACTATACTCTAGTTTAAAAGTTTCTAATGCTTGCTTAGAGTTAAGCTCTAATATTTAACAATAGACTAATTAAGCAACCTACAGACTCTTTACGCCCAATAATTCCGGATAACGCTTGCATCCCTCGTATTACCGCGGCTGCTGGCACGAAGTTAGCCGATGCTTATTCATTAAGTACCGTCTTGTTTCTTCCTTAATAAAAGAAGTTTACAACCCACAGGCTTTCATCCTTCACGTGGTATTGCTCCGTCAGGCGTTTGCCCATTGCGGAAAATTCCCCACTGCTGCCTTCCGTAGAAGTTTGGACCGTGTCTCAGTTCCAATGTGGCTGATCGTCTTCTCAAACCAGCTACTGATCATTGCCTTGGTAGGCCTTTACCCTACCAACTAGCTAATCAGACGCAAGCTCATCTTCAGGCAATAAATTGTTTTACTTTATAGTATATAAGATATTAGCAGTTGTTTCCAATTGTTATTTCTTTCCTGAAGGTAGATTCTTACGTGTTACTCACCCGTTCGCCACTAAAATAAAAAATTTTCGTTCGACTTGCATGTGTAAAGCATACCACTAGCGTTCATCCTGAGCCAGGATCAAACTCTTAATAGTCTCCAGAATAGGTTTTAAAATTTATTTATTATAATATAATATACATATACTATAATATAATTTAATAAATATTGTCAAGTATACACTAATATAATTTTTAAAATAAATTTATATATAAAAATAATTTATAGTTATTTCTATATTTTTATCTTTAAATTAAAATATAAATTAACAAAATAATATAAATATTTTAAATAGATATATAATCAAAAAAGATACTTATAAATATTATAAAAATAACTTATATATATTGTAAAATAAAATAATAAGATTAAATATAATAAATAATATAAAAAATAAAATTATCATGCTAAAAATAAGACTAAAAAGATTAGGTAGAAAAAAAAAAACTTTTTATAAAATTATATTAATAGATAGTCGTAAAAAAAGAGATAGTAAAGCTATAGAAAAAATAGGATTTTATAATCCTATATGTAAAAAATATAAAATAAATATAATTAGACTTGAACAAAATATTAATAAAGGAGCTCAATTAACAAAAACTGTTCAAAATATTATAAAATATAATCATAAATAAAGAATATATATTATATTAAATCTTTACTATTAAAGTAATAATAATTACTATAAAACAATTACATAAATAATATATAATTTACATTTTTAATTATTTTTTTATACATTTATATAATAGAATTAAATCTTTAAATAAGATATCAATGTTATATTCTAATGAGCTTGTAACTCAGTGGACTAGAGTGCATGGCTACGAACTATGTTGTCGGAGGTTCAAGTCCTTCCTAGCTCAATATAAAATATTTATAAAAAATACAACATATAAAAAAAACTTAACAAAAATTATTTATTAATATTTAAATATATTAAAATACTGGGGTGTCGCCAAGTGGAAAGGCCACGGACTTTGACTCCGTAATTCGTAGGTTCGAATCCTTCTGCCCCAAATTATACATAAAATATAATAAATAATTTTTAATAAGTTCAAACAAATATTCAAAATAATAATTTGAAATAAGAATAAAAGAATAAAATTAAATATATTTATGCATATAAAAAAAAAATTAAAAAATATATAAATTTAATATTTTTTTTACATATACTTAATATAATAAATAAAAAAAAATATGAATGAATTCTTTAATTACAAATAAAAAAGATTAGAAATATATTAAAAATTTTAAAATTAAATAAAGTTATTAATTACTCATTCAATAAAAATTAATATACAATGCAATAACTTAAGAATAAAAAAAAATTAAAATATTATCTATTAAGTAATAGAATTTATAATTAAAAAAAATATTTAATAAGTATATAAATAACTAAAAAAAAATATAAAAATTAGAATTACTTATAAAAAAACAAAAATACTTAACAAACAAAAAATTTAAGATTTATATACAAATTTATAAAGTTTTATATTTTTAAAATAATTAAAAAATAAGACATGAGCCAGGTTTTGTTCTTTTTAAAAATTATAAAAATTATTTATAAATAATTTTTTTTTAAAGGGTAATTATTAATCTAACGTAATATTATTACTTTAAGCAGTATATTAACAATATAATATAATAATTCAAATATAAATTAAATAAAGTTTGTTAAACTATTAAAATATATTATATTACTTTGCTCTATAATAGAAATTTACTTAGCAAATATTTTAATAATATTTCTGGTACGCTTTTACCGAACCATTGCACCCTTACCTAAAAATAGGCGGTATAATTTCTGTAGTATAAATTCTATAATTTATTACACTGTATTTTATACAACTATATATACATAGATAGAGCCCAGACTTTCCTCAAACTTGTAAAAAATTTGCAATCACCTACGCTTACTTTTAATAATCAATTATTACATAAACAATCTAAAAAAGATATAAAATTAAATTTATATATATATAATATAAAAAGAAATATAATTAATTAATATTTTTTTTATAATGAATAAAATTGTTAATAAATAAATATTTTGTTACTACTTAATTGAAATACCCATGCTATTTGCAGTACCATTAACTATAGATATTGCTTTATTAATATTATTAGTATTAAGATCAGATAATTTTATTATAGCAATATCATATAACTGAGTAGCAGAAATTGATCCAACTTGTTTTAGATTAGGTATATTAGAACCTTTTTTAATTTTAGCTGCTTGTGCTAAAAGCATAGAAGTAGGAGAAGTTTTTAAAATAAATGAGAAACTAAGATCATCATAAATTAAAATCTCAACAGGGATAACTAAACCAATTTTATTATATGTTTTATTATTATATTCTTTACAAAATATATTAATATTAATTCCATATTGACCTAATGCAGGTCCAACTGGTGGCGCTGGAGTAGCCTTACCAGCTACTAATACTAATTTTATAGATCCAATATTTTTTTTTAACATAGATAACTTAAATTATATTTTTTTTTAATTTCTAATAAAAAAAATTTTATTTTAGTATATAAAGATAAATTATTAAATTATTTAAAATTTATCATAAATTAATTATCAATTTAATATTTATAAAAAAAATAGCAACGTACCTTAAAGGACTTGAACCTTCAACATCAGATTTTGGAGACCTGTGTTCTACCAATTAAACTAAAGGTATTACTACTAATATATAAATTTAATGAATAGATAATAAATATATATATTATTTATAAATATAATATCATAAACATATTTAAAAGATAAATATATTTTTTTAAAAAAAATTTTATTAAATACAAGAATAAAAAGTTAAAAACAATTAATTAAGATAGTTAAAACTAATATAATATCATATATAATAATGAATAAACTAAAAAATTATAAAACAATTCCACAAAATTATCTAGCAGAAGAAATATTAATAGGAATATTATTAATATATCCTAACACACTTAATTATATAAGCTATTCTATACAAAAAGATTTTTTTTTTCTTGAATCAAATCAAATTATTTACTTAAATATATTAAAAATATTTCAAAAACAAAATATAAATATTATTACATTATTTTATCAATTAAAATCAAATAAACTACTACAAAAAATAGGAGGATTTAAAAATTTAATAAGAATAATGAAACAAAGTCAAATTTTTATGTGTTCTTCTAAAAAAAAAGACTATATTAAAGAGTTAATTAAACTAATTAATAATAGCTATATAAAAAGATTATTAATTCAATATGGACATAACATTATAAGAATTGGATATATAAAAAAGATACAGAATTATTATATTTATAATAAAATATTATTATATCTAAATTCTATAGAAAGAAATATATTAAATGATATAAATAATAAAACTTTAAAAATAAAAGACTTAATATCAAGAGAACTAATACAAATAAAATATCAAAAAATATACAATATAAAAAAAAATATAAATAAATCTATAAGATCTGGTTTTTTAAAGTTAGATAATATTATTTTAAGTTTACCAAACGGAAATTTAATAATTATAGCAGGTCGTCCTTCTATTGGAAAAACTTCATTAGCAATTCATATTGCTTATAATATTTTTTTAAATCAACAAGTAAGTATATTAATTTTTAGCCTAGAAATGTCTAATAAAGAAATAATAAATAAAATAATATCAATAGCTTGTAGAACTGAAATAAATACAACAACAATTAATAGTTTAAATAAAAAACAATGGAAGAATATTACAAATATATGTTTTAAACTATTAAATAATAATATTTACCTAAATGATAAAAATAATGTAATAATAAATAAGATTGAGAAAGTAGCTAAAAAGTTAAAAAAAATAGATAAAAAAATTCAATTAATTATTATAGATTATTTACAACTAATTGAATTATCATCAGAAATAAATAAAAAATATAATAGAAGTCAAGAACTTGGATATATTACAAGAAAATTAAAATTATTAGCACAATTTTTACAAATACCAATTATTATATTATCTCAATTAAATAGAAACATAGAAATAAGAAGTGATAAAGAACCACTCTTATCAGATCTAAAAGAAAGTGGATGTATAAAATATACAGATAATATTATTACTTATAATAAGTTAATAAATGAAATAAATATCTATAATATGATAGATATGATAAAAGATTTAAAAACCTATAAATATATAATGAGAAAAAAATATAAAATAAAAATTTATATATCTTATAAATATATTTTCATATGTCAAAATATAAATAAAAAAATTTTTTTAACAAGTAATCAAAAATATTTATCACAAATTAAATGGATAAAATTAAACTATATATTATTATCTACAACAATCAATATAATATTAAAAATTGTTTATTCAATAGAAAAAAAATATATAAATAAAATAATATTAAATAATTATAATAAGACTTACGATATCAATAAAAATAATAAATTTAGTTTAATATGTAAAAAAATAATATTACATAACTCTATAGAACAAGATGCAGATATTATATTAATACTTTACAATAAAAAAAACGAAATCAACAATTTAGAAAATAAAAAAACTATTAATATTAAAATTGCTAAAAACCGAAATGGAATTTCTGGATCTTGCGAGATGTTCTTTATACCTAAAACAAATATTTTTCAAGAAAAATAATTATATATATTTTATTTAATAATAAATTTAATTTCATATTTCACAATATTTATATCTAAAATTAATTATTTTAATAATTTATATTCTTCTTAGCAAAATTTTTTGTTAATAGCTTAAAAATTACTCGCAAAGTTCTCAAAAAAAATAAAATCAATATATTTATTAAAAATATTAAAATTTTATATAAATAATACAAATAAATGATGCTATTTAAACTTTATTTTAATTTGT